TTGCTTCGGTCTACCTTGTTGAATCATCTACATTGATTGAGGACTCGATGTCAGAATGCATTCTTCGATACCCTGTTGTAGAAGTTTTCATCTAGTTCCTGTAGCTAGTCGTAGATGCATATTATAGCTGCTATCGGATCAGAGGTTCGGGGGATTTTTAACTATATTATTTATTTATAAATATATAATATATTCATTCCTGTTGGATCTCTTGCTTTCAAGTTCTCTTAGTTTCTATGTAACTCAATCAGGACGTAGATGTAGATACGGATAGGGGTCAACCGGGTAACCAATCCCGGTGGCTGGATGACTCCTTCACCCTTAGATCGCAAGACTAAGGCAAACGAGGCGGAACCTCGGTGGCGTGATAGGCTGGTTCTCACCAGGGTCAGTCCTATCACAAAATTTGAGTTTCTAACCTCACTCTGCTTGGTAAGGCAGAGCCCTATGTTAGTCACATAGGCACCCCCCGGTTTCTTAGTGAAACTCATCAAGGTGAGGTTTGGTGGGCTAGCTTATAGCTATTCTATCACTCAGGGATCCAGAATGGAGCAACTGGGGGTGACGCGGAAGCCACCCGGGTGGGGCTGGTAAGATATGATATCAAGCGGTCTAGAATAGAATCGAAAGCTCAAAAGGGAAGTGAAGGATCAGTTCCTCCCATGCAATGTGGCATGGCTCGCTCGTGACTCATTGAGGAAGGGGCACGGTTAGAGATTATGTGAAGGACCCTAATGCTTAACATAAATAAGAGGACAAAGTCTTCCATTGAATGGCTGGTTTACAAACCTGGGCTCAGACGTAAGTCAGGAGAGGATTTAGCCTCTTGGTGGACTACAAGTTGAAGAGTTCATAATGTTGGGAAAAAAACGGATCTGCCATTCCTACTCCCCAGTTATGTCATCCCTTACCTATGATTCCATCCTAGTTTTCGCCGCCCATGGTTCCGAGAGACCCAATTTATACATAATGAGCACCTCACCCCTTTCTTTCCTTGTAGTTGGAGTTGGGCAAGATTTCACTTGTAAATGGATTGGCTTTAGATGCGAGATACGGCTCATAACCACTGCTTGTGAACAGCTTGACTCCTGCTTTCCCGGCTACAGTACAGATTGTGCCAAAGACAGCTCGCTCCTGCTCAAAAATCACACAATAAGCCAAGGCAAGGCGGCCAGTTCTAATCTAGCTATTTCAAAACAAATTCTCATCTCAGGAAGACAGATCGAACTATTACAGATAGAACAGATAGATTGGTGTAGGCTCTAAGCCAAGCCTATCTCGTGTGCTATAAAATACACAACGTACTTTCCCGAGCCTTTCTCAAGCTATTATGTCTAGTCCCAGGTACAAAGAGGTGTATATATAGCGTTCTCCTTCCTGCCTCGACCCTTTCGGCTAAGAGGAAATCCGGAGCGACAAAAGCGATTCCGGTCTCCCCACCATTCATTTTAAAGGTATAAGGCACGCCATTCGGTCCTTTCTAAAGTAGTAGTAGTGGTGGCTATCTCCCTATGAAGTCTGGGATCTATTCCAACTTTACTTAATGTAAATAGTTGATAAGATTCGTGAACCCTGTTGAGTCCACGGGAAGATCTTCTTGTTCGGATTGCTAGCTTAGCTGCCCTTTTGGATACTACAATTTTCTTTTCATTTTACAGTTTACATCCAGGCCAAGTCCTTTTCTGCCTGTGGGAAACCAAGCAATTGATTCTCCCTGTGTCAATGTTATGGGTCCAATTCTAACTCTTTCATTGCTCTCTCCAGAAGCTTCACTTGCGACCTTATGCTTTCTATCCTAAATAGAGAAAGAGGGAAATAGGTCAAATCAAAAGACGAGGCTGAGCGTTAGCGATGGGCTGGGTAACGAAGGGTGAGTGTAACGATGGTGCGAAGCAGAGAAGGAAAGTCAAGGGCTTTGTGGGCTAAGGGATCTCGATATGCCCCTTTAGATAAGAGTCAGTAGGCCTAGAAGGCTCCTATGCCAAAAGAAAATGCTCTACATGACTAAAGTCAAGGCGAACGGCATTAGTACAGCTGTTAAGAAGACTCTCCGATGTTGACTTTGTAAACTAATAGGCCTTGGTAACCGGTAGGTTACTTTTTACATATAATTTATAATTGAACTACCGTCTATTGTATAGGGCTACTATATTCATTTGTACTCGTCTACTAATGCCGGTCGGATTAGCTACATCGGATTGACTACTACCCTAGGATGATAGGACCAGTTGGAACGGCTTCTTCTCTTTCTACCTACACATCTCAGAGCTCATACACCTGCGCATCTCACTAGCGTATCTCCTCTCTGTCCCGTAAGCATTTAGGGTCTTACTCTCTCTTCTCGGTCAGTATATTCCCCTAATCTCTCTATCATTGGCATTGGAATAGCCAACAATAATAGGTAATGAACTCCTTGGGATCGAGGAATTGTTGAGCGAGGCTGACTTTAGAGGTGTAAGCACCGCGAGTCTCAATCCAGTCAAATTCCTGTTCTATTACTGGCTCATAACTGAGCGAAAGGCATAATAGATTCTTGCTCTTCTTAGCCTTGCAAATGAGGCGGTTGATAGACCCTTCCTGTCCTAGTGGTATGGTTAACATAAACTTCTTACTCTGAGGCTAGCTCTAGGACAAGCGGAGGTTCTTCTTTCTCCTCTGGGGTTAAGTCCAATACTAATGTGTATCTTTCTGCTTTATTCACTTCCTGAACAGTTTCTGTGCCCATTCTGGATTGAATACCTGTATATCTTGGTAAGATTAGGGTCAACGGTTTGTGCCTGTCTATTCCATCCATCCCTTCGTGGAGTTAGGGCGTGTGATGTGTCCTTTCCGATGCCCTCGGCCGCATTTCGGAATCAAAGAGTCATGGTGCTTTAGTTGTGGGTTAGCAGGGATAAGTTGGACTGCGCTAGTAGTTAGGGTGGTAAGATGAGCACCGCGATCGAAGGGCTCACTCTATGGAAGTCCTCTCCCACTTGAAAGCTAAATAAGGACACAAATAATTGTATTCCATTCTTAGCAGAGGTTCCTTCCATCTAATCCCTCGAAGTACTTCGCTCACCTTCGAAGAGTGAAATGATCATTCAAAGCAGACTAACTAAAGGCATAGGGCAAAGGAGCTTAGAAGGGTGAGGGTGGCGGAGGGAATAAGGTATGAAATCACTTAGATAGAAGCATGTTGGATGACGGCCCCTATCGCTAATCAGAGACTTAATGGCAACAATTTTCATAAATTTTGAGAAATAAGGTAATAGAAGGCTAGCTATATGCTTAACACAGCTAGTTCGAAAACGAGCCATCGAAGTATCTAACTGCGCATTATAGCTAATCTGTCTGAGCCATCTCTTTTGAAGGTATGACACCTGCTAGGTTGACCGCGCCTCGAGGGAGACTATGGTAAGGTCGGATAGATCGAGTCTTTTGAAACTCTTATTCTTAGGATTGGGCCCCTCAGTAATGAAAGCTATTGAAGAATGCCTCCCACCCGAAAGAGAAGAAGACATCGAGAAAACAGGGTGGCTCTCAAACTGAAACACATGTGGTAGGGTCTCTCTTTGTGAGCATACCAACCCGAGTTGGATCAATGAGGATGGTGTGATCTGACCTCTCAATCGTGGGTTTCCCCGTTCGAGGACTCCCTCGCCTTTGTCTTTCCTTTCGGCAGAGAAGAAGACGGAAAAACAAAAGGGGATATTTTTATTTGAACTCCAAGGAGGATGGGCATGACAGAGTTTGGCAAGAATCATCCCTTCCTTTTTCAAAGACGACGAGCCGCCCACCTTCATTACCTAAGATGAAGAATTCTCACCCATGCTACGAGTCTGCGGTCAAGCGCAATCTGAGATCCCTCGTCGATAGACATGAACCAGGCGAGTCCGAATCCCTTTCTGTTTTGTCAGCTGATCTTACGAGCTTTCATAGAAAGCCTATATCTTATAGCGCGTACAAGAAGAAGTGGTGGACAATCTTCTCTGCGCTCTTTGACCTACCATAGATCCTTAGTGGTGGACCGATCGACCTCAAGCCCTATCGTCACAGACTCTTTTAGTGCAATGAGAGAGGTACTTTAAAAAAAGTCAGTGGTAGGTTGTTCTCGTCAAGCAGTAAGGCGACAATCCAATCCTGGGAAAAAAGTAGGGTAGAATCGCCGAGTCGTCTAGCCTAGTAAAAAGCAATAGCCCCTGCCTCAACTCCACAATCACAATCATTTGTAAAGTAAAAAAGGGTGGTTTGCTGGCTTGCTCGTGCAATCAACGAAAAATTCTTTCATTCACATGTTTTATTTTATCTGTTTGACTCAGAAGGAGGAGAAGACGAAGCCGAAGATACAGAAAGAATCGTCTCCAGCGCACCGATGGGAGACGGGGCCCCCGCAAGGAAAAGTGCTGCTCTCATAACCGACTGTTTTTAATCTTTTTATGGATGTGATATATCTGATGTTCAATTCTGTCATAGGGGCTGCTGCACACTGATATAAATAAAATTTAATTACGTCATCCGAGTGAAAATCAGACGATTCCACAGTTTGACCTGTCTATTAATGTCACGTCCCGCCTGTGCAGACTGACCTTTCTTTCATGACACTCTCGGCCATAAGCTGTATTATGTGTTTTCGCTAGGACCGACTTCTTTCGGGGCTACTCTCCTCCCGCTAGAAATGTAATAATACATCGAGAGTCTAATCCCGTGGCCCCCTCCGGCCAAATCAGTTCATTTCGCTCTCAGCGACCGCTCTTCCTTCCTCTTCGGGTCCTCCTTGACTTATCTTTCTCCGGTCGTCCCCTCCGATCATGATCTACTTACTCCCTGTGATATAGCTTATGTTCAATAGGATCGAGACTACTCTAACAATTGAAAATGAAAGGCAAGCAGGAATTGAACCGGGCCAGCGCTTGGCGTTTACTCTAGCCCGTCTTTATAGGATAGACCTATTTATTCAGTTGTCTTTCCCCTTACCTTATCAGTAGATCGGTTGAGGCCCGACCCTTGGGGTTTCCGACCTTGATGCCATAGTTTGGAGGGGGCTGAGCAGTGGGTTGGAAAGAAAGAGAAGAGTTGTAGAAAGAGAGGAATCGAGATAAAGTGCACTTTCCCTTTATGTCAGTCTATTCCAACAAAGCACACAATAAGTGAGATGAGCCTGCCAGCTCAGCCTTGGCCCTATGCCTTTTGGCCAGCTCGTCTGGACTTGGCTTTGACCGGTCTGCCCCCCTCTTGCAAGGATTCGGCGCCTCCACTTGATGCTTTACGCCCACGCTTCGTTCAGGCAGCGCTACTCGGATATGTCTTGCCAATCGCCAAAGCAGTGCTACTTCCAGGATTTTTTTCGGCCAAGCTCGGGAACCTTCCCTTTAGTGAAAGGCTCTATCCCGGGACGAAGAGAAAGAGAGGGGGAAGGCAGATCACAGGGATCGGGCTGGAGCTTGACAAGAGCGATACAGGAAACCATACAATCGAAGGCTAGCAAGAAGAAGCAAAAAGATAGTAAAAGCTCAAGGGATTCATCACGAAGGCAAGTGCTCCAGCGGAAGCTATCAATTAAAAGGGAAGACCGGGTAGTGGTAGTTAACCGGGGGAGGGAGCAGCTCATCCGTCAGGATGGGATCCCTCTACTTCACGTTTTTGGCTTATCTTTTTCTTGCGTTGACGCTTCCAAAGCGGCTCCGTCTCCGCCTCAGCCTTCTCCGCTCCCAGTTGGGTATCTCCGAGGACTTGAGCTAAGGGATTGTTTACTGAACGTCCCATACTTGACCTATCGCTCCATTCGGTGAAGTACCCCCAACCATTTCTTTATCTTTCTAGAGGTAAGAGGAATCCACCCGAAATGCGTGAACCAGTGCCCTTTTCTAAGACTCTTCTATATTAAATTACAGGATTCAATCCTTCACACTTATGCGTGGTTGGAACATTTTTTGGTCATTAGTGGTTGATTGGATCAAACTTCCAATTATTGAGAGAGAGAGATAAGGTCTGATTCTAAGTCAGAGTTCGAACTGGTGCTTACACCGAAGCCCTTGCCAACAAGTGACGAACTACAAGTAAAGATAGAGTCCCCAGAAAACTTCATGAAGATGAGATTCGCTTTAGCTGGGTCTTGCAGACGGGAAGACATACCAGCATGCGGAAGAGGTAGAGGGACTGGCTTACTAGGTCGAAGCGACAAGCCTTAGTCAAAGAGTCTGTTTTGATCTGAACCTCGATCTCTATAGTTTACTTACTCATCACAATACAAAAGATAAATCTCCTATATAATAATCGTAACAACATCCGGGGACCACATCATTTATGTACGCTCTCGGCCAAGAAGGGCAACTACCTATCGCAAGATACCTCAAGCGAGGGGTAGGTGGTAGCTTGGCTTAGCCTTACCCCAACCCGTACCGAACTTCAGTCTAATTTTGGCAGGGTCCGGGTAGGTGCAGGAAGTCGGAGAGAGAAGTACTGATTTATATAGGGCGCAGGTCCTCGTAGAATTGGTTTGCTTTCGCGGCAGCAGCGTGAAGGGATATTACCTTATTAAATTAAGAGCAATTTCTCCCCTTCTTTCATATAGCCTACCTGGACTATAAAAACCTATGCCTCTCTAACCGACATTTGTCCTTCAGTCCTTCGGGGAGGCCAGTTGTTCGTCTTGGAGAGAGCGCTCGACCGTCGCCATGCTTCTTAGACTGAGTCAACGCGCCTATTTACTGTGCGCCTATCTGTTATCTAGGAACCTGAGATTCGGCTTTCACATTTATTTATATTATAACTTTCGCTTCTGAGGTAGAAAAATCTTCCATCTGGATTTTTGACGGCAATGACTAAGTATAGTCCCATTCTTCAACATTCGGAATGGCGATCTTGGCCCGACCCTCTTTCTTATCTTTAAGGTACTTTTGCTACAGCAGAGGGCAGTTGCCAAGAGTGGAGTTCACGTGTCCCAAAGGGAAGAGCTCTGGAGCTCCCTCTCCCTCTATTTTAAGACAGACTTTTTGAGCGGGGAGGGCGAGATGACAAGGGAATCGGCCAAAGGCATCTATCATCTCATCGGAGAAGCGGTCCTAATCTAATAAAGGGTTGCCTTGCCTTACCAAAAGGAGTAAAATGTAAATGGCAATCCCCGGTGCCAAGAAAGTAACCTTTATACTGCTCAATCTAATCCTGCCTAGCATATGCTGGCGTGGCAACAAAGGCCCTATTCTCATATTCTAGCTATGCGAGAAGCTTGGAAAAAGCCCAACCCGCACATTGCTCTATTAACTGCACCTGCCTTCGGTCTTAGTTCGTAATGACAAAACTTCTTCTTTGAAGGAAGAAAGCTTTGGGACTGATTCACTGACTTCACCACCAGCAGCGGATAGGACCAGAGCTTCTATTTACTCAACAGCTCTTACTGTAACAGAAAAGACTGGCACCGGTTGGTTATTCAACAGCAGATAGGCTTAGAGCCAGTAGTTGCCCTTGGATTATTCAAATGTCATTGCAGATGATCTTCTCGGGCAGTGATATCCCCCAAAGCAAGGGTCCGAAGGATAGAAAGTACTGCTTATTCTAATTCGTATCTTAAGTCTTTCCAGTTCCTATTCAAGTGAACGGGGCATCTTTGCATTCCTCCTGGCTACACGAATAGGAAAAGTTTCAGTTGTTATCGGAGCAGGTAATCTCTCCTGCCCTGCTTGTTGAGACTCGTCTCCATCCTATCTGCTCTTGTGCTAATGTTGAAAATCTGATTATATTATAATGGGATAAAAATAAAGAAAAAAAAGAGGATGCTTAAGCCAATAAGATAGATAAAGCATACCCCTACTACTCGTAAAAAAACTATGTTACTTCCTTCCCCAGCGTTTAGTGGAACGTGAGGCACTCTTTATTGGCTTTCAGGCAATGGAAGGGGCTATTCCCACTACGCGCTAACTAGAAGAGCAGGAAAGATATATGTCATGTCAGTTTCTGCCCTTATTCGTCTAGAAGGAACGGGATTAAGGGAGTATAGGTAGAGTCCCGATAGACTGGGAAGGTAGTTGTTCCACTCCTCTTTCTCGATGCTTTTCATAGCCCAGTTTCGTAAACAAGGGAATGACCCATGGCATCAGTTGACTTAAACGAGTTGGGGAGCGAAGCTACTTCCGGTAGCTACCGAGCGTAGAGTTAGCTTTTGGCAGCTCATGAACCGACCGAAGGAGGGGTTGACTCTGCTGCCGGGCTTTGAGGAATGGGAGCAGCTTTGGAATCAGCGTAAGTAGAAGTGGGTCACCCCATATAAGTAATATGGGCAAGTACGCGAGATGTAACCAATATCTTTCTATTTTTCAACGAAGTCCTTCTTTCAGCAAAATCGAAGCCCCTTAGTGCAATCGATTTCAGTATGCCGGTTTAATTTGAAGAGAAAGAGGGCAGAAATCCTTACAATCTCAGAACCAAGGAGAGAAGGTGGCGAAGGATCCGGATTCACTTTTTTTTATTTGATTCATACCCGGCTCAAAGCGTAAAGGGCTTTTCCTGATTGATTAAGGAAGAAGCCTAGAAGAGAAGGCAGAACTCTGAACTAAGCCCAAAGGCTAGATCCCATTTCAGTAGTTCAAGTAGAGATTTTAGGCTAGCCAGCTTTCAGTGCAAAGGAAAGATGTATTGATAATCTATAGCATATTCTATAAGACTGAGCTACCAAGCAAAGAAGTGAAAGGCCTATCATTTATAACAATAGTAGTCCTACCCTGTCTAAGAGTTTGAACAGGTCTAAGAGCTAATCATTCTACCCGTTAGAATATTTATAGCAGTAATAAGTAAGACCAGTACTAGGATTGGCGTAAGAAGTCAAAATCTCTTACTAGCTCCTTTCTTATTCCCCGTAAATGGCATATCCCTAGGTAGACAACTAGTTCTGGGTATAGTGATACAATCTATTGGGTCTAGTCATACTAAAAGGGTAGGTGTAAAGGTACTTTTCTTACCCGGTGAATTGATTGCTGTCCCTCTGGCATAACCCCCTTACCGAAGTGATCCAGCAAGTGACACTAGTTAGAAGGGTAGAAAAAAAGAGCTTCTAGAAAGAAAATGAGTACTTCTCTGGAAAGGGAGTTTTCCTTAGAGTTCAGGATCCGTTAGGGCGAGGAAAAAAGAGGTGGCCAAGTAAACAATCCCATCTTCCAACAGTAGCTGCTAGTTCTCGACTCCGCTATTACTCTTATTGAATCCACTCCCGATGCCGGAACCGGTGCTCTGATCAGACAGGATCCGCTGTTGATGCCAGATCCAGAGCCGCTTTTTTCCAAGTGCTATAAGGTTCCTCGTGCTGGAAAGGACAGATCTTCTGTCACAGACAAGTCTAATCCTATTCCAAAACCAACAGCCTGGGGCCTTCAACCCCAGCTCGCACTCGACATGACATGATCTTTGACAATCATGAGTCAGGAGGGTCAGCCCAGAAACAGACTAGCCGGCCAGAGTTGGGTCTCCGGCTCTTAGAAAGAAGCTAAATCCATCTGCCTTCTACCACGAGTGCGCCCTCACTACACTAATAAGAAAGGAAAGACATATCAACCAATAAGAAGACAGATAGAACGGGCGCGGAGAATGGAAGATTCACCCATAAACAAAAGAGGAACCCGTAGCTGCCAGACCTGTTTTCGACCTCTTTGCCTACCGCTTGCCGACCGCACTAACTGACCCAAGCCTGCCTAAAAAGGGGAGTATAGGTGCCTTAGTAACTCTTTGGCTGAGTCTCATGCCCTGGCTACCGAATTGTTAGGCAAATTCATGGGTGTCGCCATTGAAGAGACTCCCATGAGTTTGAATCAAGAAGCCAATGAAATGGCCCCGGGAGTCAAACTGCCAGAGGGAATCTTTCAAAAACTCATTACAGTTCAAAAAGAAACGACCATTGGCCTCAGTTCATGATAGAGAGATCCCAACTCTGGAAGTCATGCAAGTTGATTCTAATGAGTAAGATTTTATAAGTCCTATCATTCACTTTATTAAAAAGTGCAAAGAAAGATAGAAAAAGAAAGCTTAGATCCTTGAGATATGTTCTCATTGAGAACCACCTCTGTAAGAAAAGCGTGGATGGTTTGCGTTTGCTTATTCAATGTTTAGGCTTTGATCTTCTTTTTATGGCGGAAGTCCACGAAGGGATTGTTGGAGCTCATCAGGCCTGAGTAAAAATGAAATGGGTGGAAGCCATCCCAATCCCATTCAAGAACGTAAATAACGCATTTATTCTCAAAAATCATCATTGCCGATCAAGGTAGAGTCTTCACAGGTGATCAAGTAAAAGAGTTTGCTAATATATATTGTTTTTGTTGAAATGATTCACTCAACACCTTTGCTCAGGCTAATGGACAAGCCGAGTCTTCCAATAAAATAAGGTGAACTAGATTAGAGAAAATGATCAAGGATAACCCAAGCAAGGATCTGGCATGAAGTGTAGTCAGAGGCTCTCTAGGCATGTCGGACAAAAAGACCGAGTTTCCATTAGGAGGTGGGACAAGAAGCTTAACCATACTTGGCTTTGGAAAGACTTCTGCTCGACACGTTCAAGCTTTTCCGGGAGGATCTTTTTTCCATTTTTTATTACCAGGTAAAAGACTGGGGCAGGTTTAACTAAATCTCCTGACCCATAGTCTTCATGGATCTGATCTTTCCTGCTATTCCTAAGGAAAGGATAGTATTCAAGGCGATCAGAGTCGGCATCGGCATAAGGGAAGAAAAAGTGGCAAGAATCATTCAATTCTTCCTCGGCAAGAGCACCCGAATCCGATTTCGGTTTTTGGCCTTGTCAGTATCCCTTTGTGAGTCTTCTGCTGAAGACTTTCTCCTTAGTAGTCTCCCAAACACGATGAAAATGGCCCTTGACCGGTGTGGCTAAGCCAATACATAATCACAAAAAATTAGTGACGAGGGCTCTCTGCGGCTAAGAATAGAAGGTGGTGTACTAGTTCTCAGTAAGTATTGGAAGAATCCCATGAAATGTTCATCCAAAGAGGGATTTTAGTTAGTGAAAAAAGACCTTATTTATTTATCTTGTTACCTCCTGCCCGCAGCCATGCACTTAATAAATCAATATCATAGGAGTAGTAGCGCTAAGCGAAGCATCAAAGCAGAAGGAGCTTGACACCATTGAATCAAGTGTTGAAAGACTACGTATGAAAAAAGAATCCCCAGATGATAGGGGGCCCGGGAACTGAACGATGTTAGCGCAAGGGGCTGAAATGAAAAGGCAGGTAGCATTCGATAAGCAGGCAGGTTTGGGAAACTAGCACCAGGTACTAGGTCGATGGCATGCGGAATACTCCTCATCGGTGGTAAACCATGGGAAGAGCATCACCAACCAGCTCCTTCCAATCTTTTAATAGTATCTGAATGAAGAAGAATGTCGAGAGAATAGTTCAATGCCAGCGAATAGCGTAGGAAGTAACCAAGTTTGAATGGTGGAAAGCCAGCAAGGGAAAAAGCATTAGTTTCAGCGAAGCGATTCTTTACCCCTTAAGCGTAAGAGATAAGTACTTTCAGGCAAGGTCGGCTAGCGAACCCCGCTACTCCTTTGTCTTGGAGGAAGGGAAGTCTGAGTCAAAGTCATTGTGAATCCTCAGTTTGAAGGCGATTCACCTTCACCCAGCATCTTTGAAAGTTTTAGTCTTCTTATTTATCATCTGCCTGCGGCTCTGGCCGGCCCATCTTCCTCCATGTCCTCATCCGAGGTTCAAGCAATTGGTCATCATTCCTGGCCGAGGTCGAGTTCCTCCCTTATTGAGAATCTATATGGCTTTCTTCGTCTCTATTTGATATTTTATTTTTCAATAGCCAAAAACTTGACTTTCAGGTCTGCGGGAGGTCAATGTACTAGAGCTCATGCCCAAACAAACAAATAGGGGCTTTCTTTTCTCTTGCATGCGCCTTCCTTCCCAAATCAAAGGAAGCTTCATCGGGAAGGGATAGGGATGGCGCATTGGCTTGGTTGGCGGCTTGGCTTCGCTATCGCTCATGACTTGGTATAGAGTCCGTGTAGTCGGTGAGTACGAGTACAGCCTATGAAACAGGCTTTGAGTTCCATTACATTGCAAAAATGAATTCCCGCCACTCTCCCTTCCAGTGAACCCCACGTGTCTGCCTCCGGCTTCGAAGCAGTGGGGAAGAAAAGGACTCGGCTTAACTTCACTTGGGTTCGGTTTCCCTTGTTACTATGGGAATGATGGAAGTAGCTCTTCTTCCTCTTAGCGTTAGCGACTCTGAGCTCATAGGGAGCTGGGAATGAGCTTGGTTAGCTGGGACCAAGAAGGGATAGAGTTGAAAGAGAGGATTTGATTAGCGCGCCTTCTGCCTGTCCTTTCCTGACTCTGTCGATGGTATGCCTGAGATGGCAGTCTTTCTCCTTGGCTTGTACTCGAGATTGCCTTTTTGTTCGAAATCGATATCTTCCTATTGCCGGGAACGAAGGAATTCCTTCTGTTGTCACAAGAATTGTTCAAGTTGAATGCGAATAATCGATTGAATCCGATCTTTGAAGACTTGAAGGACTAGTGTCCAATCCCGGCCGATGTAGAGTAGTCCCTTTTGGGCAGCACTTCCTCGTAGGGAACTACCAATTGTCCTTCTTTCTTGTGGTGGAACCTGGGATTCACCCTCCCAGAAGTGATTATCGCCAAAACAAAAAAAGACATCTTGAATTTCCCACAAGAGTCAAACTATAATAGTCTCCGACTCATATGGCGGCGGGGGCTGCGTTCCCCTCTCTTTCGTCGGTTAAGTGCTGGATGGGGAATGCATCGGTCGGCTATGTCCCTGGACCTCCTGGCTTCCCTGTCACGTCCGAACGTAATCAGAGAAGACCTGCCCAAGCACCACCTTGTGATCATAAAGATTAATATCCAATACAATCACAGGAAAGAGTACCTGAATAAAAAACCGTATCGTATCCGGGTCGTACGCCTGGAACAGTCGTACAATTTCGGCGATTCAAAAAGGAGTATATCCCTCTCCCTTAGTGTCTTTCCACTTCCCTCGTTCAGGAACAAACCCTTCGCCTAAATCTTTTGAATCCCGGCCTGGTTTTTCCCCACTAACCAATTACGTTACGACCACTGAACAAACTTGGTTGACGAACATGGTTTATGCGCCGCTAATGTAGCGGCTTGTCGAGCATTTGACAAACTCACACCATCCATTTCAAATAGGACTTGTCCCGTGGACACACGAGCAATCCAACCCGTAGGATTTCCTTTTCCTCTTCCCATTCTTACTTCTGTAGGTTTCCCGGTAATAGGGATATCTGCGAAAACTCTTACCCATATCTTACCATTTTTTCGGAATTGTCCGCTCATAGCACGATGGAAGTGTCCGATTATAGCCCGACGCGCTGCTTCAATGGCTCGATATGAAAGACGACCAGCTCTACAACTTTGAGTGCCATATCTTCCAAACCCAAGTTTTGTTCCGTCTGGTTTGCAACCCCTACTACATCTGCCTTTACGATATTTACTAAATTTCGTACGTTTCGGATATAGCACGTCCCTTTTTTTTTTTACTATATGAAATCCACACTTTGACACCTGAGATTCCGTAACGAGTAGATACTTCCGCAGAAGCATAATCGATTTTCTGGTTAAATACATTACGAGATGTTTTTCCATACTTTCCGCATTCAGTTCTAGCTATTTCTGCGCCTTTTGATCGACCTGAACAACATATACGGATCCCCTCAACCCCTTTTTTCATTACTAATGGAATATCCTTCACTATTCTACTAAAAATGGAACGAAATGATCTTGTTTTCTTTCTCAGTTGAAAAGATATGTCTTGAGCAATCGGAGAAGCACTTTGATAAACAGATTTGATCTTGACCGACTCAATTAAGGTATTAGTGTTTGTTCTATTAGACAACAAAGATCGCATTTTTATCACTTCGTTCAAATAAGAGTTGTACCCGTACGGAATTCTTCTGTTTCTCAGTATGATCTCTATCATCATCTCTATTCCCTTTATCCATTCTCCTATCCTACCTAGGTCTATGAATTTCTCTATCAATTCCATTACCTTATCCTTACCCATGAGGTTCCAACATTTGATCCTTAATTTACCTAGGAGTGGTTCCCGGGCATCCTCAAAAAAAAGGTTATGGTTATTAGAAATCCCAACTCTATCCCTTGGAAAGAAAAAGGTAGCACCGAAGAAAGGAAAGAGCGAGATGGTTGTTTTTGTTGTTCCCGCGAAGCGAAGATCATTCGCCAAGCGAATGAAGTGGGTCAACCTCTTTTTGGCTTCGGCCAAACACTTTTTCTCGCTGGTCGAGCTTTCTACAAAAAAAGCGATGCGAGAACGTATTCTCTTATCTAAGCTTCTTCCCCGCGCATTCGCTCCCCCCATCGTAGATGGTTCAGCCACGCCCGGTGCCACGAAATGATTGAGAACTACGACGGGGTCGAAATGCATTTGGTTCTTTCTATTCAATAAGTATTGCATGACCGAATAATTCAAGGAGGGGCGCACTGCAGGGAGGGTCCTTTTAAATAGATGACTCGTCGGGCCGTCGGAGCGGGACTTCTTGGGGAAAAATAACTTGAATAACTTCCTTTTTCTGAAGGAGTCGTCATTTTCTATCAGGAACGCTATGTCATTTACAACCCCGGCGTATTTCGGATGCTTGAAGGCCCCGCTGACCCGAAGTGATTTAGAAAGATTCTTCTTTATCGATGGTGATCGGTCATGGTATCCATAGCGTTGCTTCTTTTTCGGCCAAATCCTAATTTCGTTTTGCTTCTCCCGGTCGTCGAGCCTGATCGACTCGACTCTTTTCCCTGCCCTCCGGCCTCTCACTTCGTTTCGTTCTTCTTCTGTATTGTCGCTGGAATGAAGACACCCGATCGGCCCGACTTTCCCAAATGCCCACCACCGGCCCTTCTCCTTTCCGGGTCTGGATTTTTTGCGTCGTTTCAGTCGTCGTGGTCGACGGGGAAGAAAGAAATTAATGAATGTTCTTTTGGGAAAATGTATAAGAATACACCTACCGAGACGAAAGCCAAAGGTTAGTCTCGCAGGTGGACGTATCGAACCGAAATAAGATCTCAGATTGACATCTTGATACACTAATTTACCAAAATAATAAATAGAGTCAATGGTGACTCCGCCGTGGGAATAGCCGCTTCTTTCTTGCTTGATAGAGGGGCTTCCATTCACCTACGCAGACTCAAAGTGCTCTCCGAACCGTGCTGGATAGTCACCCATCACACGGCTCTCAAACCCAACCTGTGGTGAATCCCGGGAGACAAAGTCAAAGCGCTTGATCCTTTGCCCCATACTTTGAGATGCTTCTCCCCGCCGATCAAGCAGCGACGCTGCTCGTGATAGGCTTAGCTTTAAGCCGCTATCGTTCGGTTCGAATAAGTCAAGTCCCCTCGGTCGGTTCGCTCAGGTGGTCTTCCCTTATCTTCTCTAACGTTCAGAGTTGTTCTGGTTTAAAAAAGGAGCACCGGCCGAGCGCCCTGAATGAATAAGAAATGGACAGCAAAGGGAATCAATGATTCTTATTCAACCGAGTTGAAGTTAGCAACATGTCGATTACACACCGGAGGTTGGTAAGAACTGAGGGACAATGCCCCCCTAACCTAAGTGGGCCTACCAGCGAAACAACTGGTACTGGATCGGGGGTGGGGGGGTTGGTTTCGTGCAAGGCCTTCGCAGCAGGAAGAGGCAGTTGTCATTTGAAGGGAAAGGCCCTTTGTATAGGGTTCCAAACCTGCGCACCCTGATTAAAAATGTCTATGTTCTTAGTCAAGCCTAAACTTATTGAAAACTAAAGCGCTAACGCTATAATAATTATTAAAATAGCAACCTTTCGCCTTATAAAACAAAACAAGTTTACTTACTAAAAAAATAAAGCGGCAACAAGCACCTTCTTTCTCAAAGTCAAGTTTCTCGCTTCTTGCTTTAGAAAGATTGCAGCGTTAGCGCTTCTTGACTAATAACATCATAGAAAGTCAAGGCTCCTCTCCTTTTCTACGAATCTACAACTCTCTTTACTGAGCGAGACTCCATCCATATCCCTACTAGTGGTTATATTCCAAATTTTCCATTTTATCATTTGTTTGACAGCCTAAACTAGGCTCCATTTTAGATAGGTTTTCGGTCTTAATAAAAAAAATAGGTCAGGGGCGCGTCGGAACGGTCGGTGGCTGCTTAGTCTCATCCGAGAGTCTAATCTCTTTGTACTGCTTTTTTCTTTTTCAAATAAAAAAGAAGGGGGTCGATTTAGGCTCCTTCCCTTCCACTGCATAGCTGCGCTAGCAGGTACTATGAGCCCTCTGTCCCACGCATCTAACCAGCTCGCGTGGTTCACCGGTTCCACCGAAAACTCTCATTTGTTGAAGCGGAGCATAGTGCGCTTTAGGCGCCGAGCGAGAAAGGTCTCTTTCTTCTTTCGTTTCGGTTTATTCACTGATCTGAAACTTAGCACTTGTTTTCTTATTGATTCCAGGGGCGGCGGCGTTCTTGAATGAAGTCTATCCGAACCGAATTAGCACTTCTCAGATCAGGCTAGGCCTCTCCAGCTCCGCTGGGCGCCGGGGCCCTGGATGCGCTAGCGATCGGCACATAGGGGGTGGTTGCCCGGGTTTCTCGGCCTGGTATCCTGCACCTCGCGTTCATGATATCTACATTCAACTGTGCCCCGGAGACACGGTCGAAGCACGCCCGCCCAGTGTGCTTCTTTCACGACATGCTCTGGTCCCGGGTGTCTTCCAGTGGTCTTCTAGCGTTAGAAGAAGTCGTGTCCGTCCCGGACATCTGCAACGTCCTCCCAAGCTTTTTTATTCAACATATATAGGACAAACTGAAGGAAAAGACTGACCCATTCGGTGACTTTCGCGGTCGCCCTCACTGAACCGACTTGAATCTGAACTACGATTCAGATCGAGTCTTACCGAAATCGGATTTCCTTTTCGTGCCATATGCGCTTAGACTTTATTTACTTTTTCCCCTTTTTTATTCCCGGTTTAATATAATATTTGTTCTCGAAAGTCTTCGTTTCCGTGTAGAAGCAAACTCTCCAAATTGTTGACCAAGCAAGGTCGCTGAGAACACTAACGGAACACATTATTATTACCACTGAAGCTAGTACGCAATGAAGACCAATCCGCGAGCTACCTTATGACATCCAATAGCAGAGACAGAAATTTCATCTCCGTCTTGGCTAGAATCCTTATTTTCTTTCTCCTACAAGCCAATCATGCAGTCTATAGCTCTACGATATATCTTGCTCTTGTTTTGTTCGATCACAAACAGTCAAACCAGCTACCGAAGAAGAGATACTCAATTCGTTACCATGACTGATAGGATGATCAAGCAAGGCAGTCCATAGACAGTTCCGCTTCTCCTCTTAGTTAGAGAGGAGCAGAGACCGCTCGATCTTATCTTGTTGGTTCTTCTTCTTTTTTGTCGAATCTTAACCATGAAAGTCAGTCAATGTTTGCTTCTTCTCAGAGTTGGGATCCTCACGACCCTTTCCTTGATTGCCTGAGTGAGGATCGGAAGAAGCTCAGCTGCCAATGCAAAGTCCGCTTAGTTCAAAACTCTGAAAGCCGAAGGGAGGAAGGCATCATAGGTTTTTTTTTCTAGGTTCAGGGGCGAATCGCTAAAGGTCGAAGTCAACGGCATTTGAAAATCAGACTGAACCCGCCCATCTCATCTTGATTTAGGGGGGGATACAGGGAAAATTTTATCTTCTATCACGCCATTTCTTTATTAGTAGCGAGTAGCAAGAAGAGAAGCTACAAGCATGAGGTCTCACCTTATCTTATTTATAGGTCATATCTTTTTATTTATTATTAATTATATTATTAAAAAAAAATCGGCCAGGAGCCTTGGTTCCACTCGACCGGAGATACGACGTCATTTATCGAAAAGACCTTTAACTAGCCTTTCTTTCACCCCGATTTAAAGCAATGAATGGGATCGGCTTACTCAATTCTTATAGCGGAGAGAGTGGTACCGTACTGGCTTGAATTCCTCACTCATAAAATCAAAGTTGGATAGGCCTTTAAAGGATAGCCAACTGAGTAGCCGTTTAAAGATGATTTCTTCGACCGATATGCCTCTTTCCAGATATGAACCAGCTTCGAAAAAGAATGGAAAAGCAAGTGAACCTCAGCTAGCTACTTAGGATGAATCACACAGAGGCGATATCGAACGCTATTTATGATAGATAAATGACCCTAAGGCTATTATTGAAAAAAGATAAATTCTTATACCAGTCTTTCTTTACTGCTTAACTGAGCTTCTTTTAGAACGGGTAAAGGAAGGAGCTTTCCCTCCATAGAGCTTTCCACCAAGCTTGTCACTTTTATAAACCTCTTCACAAAACGGAATTCATAAGCTAAAGAAGGGGATAAATTCACTAAGTTTACCAGTAGTCAATCCCCCGAGCTTTTCTCCAAAGGCGGGATTGGGGGGATTTTAAGCATATTTGGAAGCGAAAAGGCTTCTGGGGATCTTCGACTTAGTAAAGGAGCCCGGAAACCACCCTGTGTTTGTTTCGCCTGCTGCCGCAGAAGAGAGGCAAAGGAGCCGATTGGAGGAATGCTTCTTTTTGGTGAAACGCCCGGGTAAACGCATCCCTTTTAGATGGATGTTGTGGATAGAGGAGCTCCAGTTCTTGCATCCTTATTTGTTTGGCGCGCGGGAAGCCGAGAGCTTACCCCCATCTTAGGTGGAACGGATTTCTTCAAGCCAGGAAAGGTCCAGCAGACCGGATGCTCTGACCTATCAAGACCAACCAAAATTAGTAGTAACGACTTTATAAAATAAAAAAAAGATTTTTTGACAGGAATCATAAGATGTCTGTAGAATTTAGTGCTCTTTAAGAAAAACCGCCAACCTGTATACCAAAGGGATACACAAGTGAAGCGAGCGGTCCTCTTCTCTTCCGGCGAAGCTCTTCTCTTTTTGAAAGAGCGAAAAAGGGATTCGTGCTTGGATGTCGAGATCAGGGGACTTTATCCAATCCATGCGGCGAAATCGATTTGTGGTGGAACAAACTCAATAAAAAATATATATGTTTGCTTCGATACAAGAGATCGGCCCCGAAGCAAGCAAGGTATGGTGGGTGCCAGCAACTTTCACTTGTTAGGAGTAGGGGCTGAAAAGAGCTCTTTGTATAGGTTGGGTTTGCTGGGCTTTGATGCTTACCTTAATTTTATGAAAAGGGGAAGGTTTGATAAAGGAGCTTTTAAGCCCTTTTGCTGGATTGTTGGTCTGCAGCCCCGCCCTATAGAATGAATCAAATAAGGAGAGGCCTATTGATGACCGAGCCACTCTTATACTACTCCTTACCTCACCCCCTTCTCACTTAAAGGGCGAAGTCGCTGAAGCGAGTCTAAAGGCCAAAGAGTGATCTTTGAACGTTACTACGCATCCTTATTAAATGAATTAATAGGTATAGTGTAAAGTAGGTTTGTTTGGGTATAGCAGGACTTGAACCTGCGACCATTAGGTTAAAAGCCCAATGCTCTACCAACTGAGCTATACACCCCAAAAAAATATAGATAGTAATATAGTAGTAAATAAAGATTGGTGCAGAAAAGAGGGCGGCCCCTCTTCTCATCATATTAAAGGGGCGCAGCTCTGTATGAGGCTCGTACTGCGGAGCAAGCGAAGAATAAGGGCGCGCGTTAGCACTCCTGCAAGAAAACGGCCTTACTCAACAAGCGCACCTTTATTAGTAAGTTGTTTCCACTCATTTCATTGAAGATTCTATCTACAAAAGAAGGTCAACGGGGGATACTCAAGTAGCTCTCACTGACACCATCTACGAGAAGGTGAGGTCGTCTTTCTTTCCGGCCGCCATACGGTTCGCCTTAAAGCCTTAAAGACGGAGAAAGGGAGGAGCAGTTATCTATGTAATTACGGTCTTTGTTGGCCGTTGTTCCGGTCGAGCACTCTCTTTTCTTTGCTTTGTTCAATAGAGTCTTACCAAACAAGACTGACTTCTGACCAACCCGCGAAGGGTTGTGAAGTTGGACCAGGTACGAAGAATGAATCTATATCTGTGTACGGTACGGAAGTTGCTGGCCGGCGGCCGCTCAACTGTTCGAGCGCAATACAGTGGTGGTTGGTTCCGATTCGACAAGGGTAGAATGCCTGGTCGAAGGTCCAGTACAGTAGGTAGCAGGCGTGTTCGTTTTGGCTCCCGAGCGAGAACGATAAATAGGCGCTGCACCATTCTTGCTGCTATGTACGTGAACCTTGACTTGAGAGATTCATCCAATGGAACCCACACTCAAAGGAGGACCACAAGCTCGGGGCTCGACGAAACAGAAAATATCAGCATTAAGAAACTGACTTACTTATTGGGGTTAGCAGTGAAAGAAAGAGCCCGGCATTCATTCATATTCATAGCTTAGTCTACTAAAATAAAAGAGGGACCAGCCTCATCGTGGTAATTATCGGACATCTCTGATCGTTCACCTCTAATGTGACACGTTCCCTCCCAGTTATATGATCAACGGGATCAGTCGGCTAGAGAGCCGGGCTGCTATTCTTCTTCCGGGGAGGGAAAGTCGTCCCCTCTACTGATCGAACCCTCAGTTCGGGGGTCTTCGTCAACATGTTTTGAGGCTCCAGTCTTCGGCGGGTCACCATTACTTGACTTAGAAAGGCGAACATCTAGGCAAGGGAAAGCGCAGTGCGCCTGGTGCAAATGGCTTTTTTCATGATATACCAATCAGAATGGAGGACCCTACCTACGTACATGATTGATAGAAGAACTACATAGGGGGTCGGTCAACTTGATGCGGGAGAGGCATGAGTGCAGTTCGATCTTGTGGTGTATTCGTTTGTAGTGAGTAGGGCCTCTTTCTCGTTGATCAGTTCGCCTCCGCTCTATTGAAAGGTCTCCATTCCTACGGCGGTTTTGTCAACGAACGCGTCTCGGGCCGGATTTACTAACCTAACCCTTACTTAAGGGGGCCTTGCCATAGTTGGGTGCTCTGCTTTAGTGTGATTTACGAAGGCTAGGCTAGTAATACCAAAAATGAAAAGAGATCGGGGTCGATAGTTGGCAAGGAACTTGATCCCCCCAAAACAAAAAAGGGGCAGCTGCGGTCGAACTCTAATTCTGGAAATAAAATAAGTCGGGGCCCTTTTACCTTACCAAGTCTACCGGATAGAAATTAGCAGATCAGGTATAGATACGGGAAAGGCTTTATCCCTAAGTGGAATCGGTGGAATGCCCTGCTTCCGGCTAAGTATACAGAGTTGGGTCTACCGTTCGTTCAACCGTTACCTCTATTCTATTCCGATCTTTCTTTTCTCCTTTGCTTCCTTGTCTCGTCTATCCTTCTCTGCCTTCAGCCTGTCTTTGAGCTCTATCCCGTCCTTCCTTTGGCTTGCCCTGAGGATTTACTCTCCAAAGTCGATTTGATCACTGCGAGTTCGGTTCAAGTCTTCATCGATCGGGTGGATCTTTGAGGGGGGATGGAAAGGTGGGTGAGTCATGGCTGTGGACAGAGATAAATCAAGCGGTAGTCTTCCGGTGGAATAGATTTCTAGTAAGTGTCTTCTTTCCTTCTCTTCTAGTAAAGGCGCGCCGTCAGGTCTCTCTTCTTGGGATATCTTGATCACCAGAAAGGATAGAGATCTTAAGTAGACATGCTTTAGGCATCGATCATCTTCCTAACTACATGGTACTCCCCCTCCCATTACTGGAACCGACGAAAGGGGGTGGAATAAATAAAATGAGGAAGTGTCCCTTAGAGAAAGAGAGTCCGCTCTCTCATTGTCTGATTGCATCGTAGAGCGTCTGCACCAATTGCTTGGTTGCAGTAGCAGCCCCCTTTCTCCTTCTTTCATATGATAAATTAGAAAGATTTTAAATATAGTAAGTGTAAGAGCGACTTCAATCTTTATTCGCTAAAAAAGAGAAGCTGGGTTCCGAGAATAGTAGTTTCATCTGGATTGGGTTAGTGTTCAGTGACAATGGTAGCTAACATTACATGAGATGCGGTTGGAAGCGAGGCAGCAGTCTTTCTATGTTTTCCACTCTAACGAAGCTTCTCTGGGTGAGCTTAGATGACCCGAAGCAATGACCAACTCAATTCTCTCCGCCCTTTGCGGAGGAGTTTCTTTTTCTTAAACAGTCCCGTCTCGAACCGGAGGCACCCACTAGTAGTAGGGGGAGCCCATAATTGACCCGGGTAGGCGAGCTTCACAGCTAGGGGCTATAGTTACCAGTTTCGAGTTACTTAGCGGGTATTCCCCAGCACGGCTTATGCGGATCTCTCTCTCTACTACCAGGGAACGGGTTAGAATCCCCATCGCTGGAGCACTACAGGCCTAACTTATTATTCGATATATATAATGAGAAGCACCTTTATTGAACTAGAACCCTTATCCCCCAACTGATCTACCCAGTAATGTGATGAGTTCCGACCTCGAAGGCCCAATCCTTCGTCGTACGGAATGAGTATGACTTGGCTACAAGGGAAAGAAAGCGCCCAAGAGATCTAGCTTCTTGGAGGACCGGTTGCTAGCCCCATCATCATCCCGAGCTTTTCACCGTCGGTCCCATGACTGCACGAGCCCTATGAACTAGCTCTTCCGTGTCCGCCGAACTGTACGATGGAGGGCGTTCAATTCGAGTATTGAATTTTCCCAACCGGGTGAGCACCGTTAATGTCTCTAGTAGATAGACTCTACAAGGAACCTGGCTCAGAGGAAGAAGGACATTAGTTTGAAGTCTCGAGTCTCTATCCCCTCTCTAGTGCTGCTTACAAGGACCGGTTTCCCTACTACCGTGTAATGGCGATATCTGCCTCGAAAGCCTCGGCTTGCTTCGTCTCCTAGTGGTGCTTTCCCGTGGAGCGACCGTGAGTCAGGTGGAGTAGCCCTATTCCACTCCATCTACCTCCCGAGACAATAATCCACCAATAGATTTTTTTGTCGAGGTAAGGTAGAGGATAAGAGGTTTCCCAGGCTGTGCTGAGATCAAGTTGATCTCCAATACTTGCTCCTGCATCTTCGCCGGCGACGCCATTCTCTCTCTCTCTAGAACCCTACCGCACCGCCGTCTTTCATTCTTTCTTCTTCAATCTCCGGCAAGATCGACGGGCGTGATGGACCAAGAAAGAATCAACGGTTCTGATTCCGGCGGAGGGAAGAGGTGCCTGATGATGTTGAGAGAAAGGGAATGTTATCGTTCGAGCGCAAGCACGTGTAGGGCCCACCTTTATATTATAATATTCTTTTTTTTTATTGGATTTTATTTTGTAGTAATAGTTAGGGTGTAAACCTAAAAAATGAGCTTTAAAATAACTAAATTGGGGTTAGGGTGAGGTCATAAGCGAAAGCCATTTGATGCAGATGGCAGTAACAATTGATCAAGATGTTCAAAGTAACGATGCTTGGCGTAATTCCCCTAAGCTCCATTAGTTTAGAAAGGGAAATGGCAGTGGGGTAATGCTTCATCTTAACAAGGGATCCTAAAATCTTGCCAAATTCGATGATGGGTGGGGTGCATAATGTAGCATGCGATTGAATGAGAGAAGGACATCATCAACATTATAATTATCAAAGTAAGAGACTTTATCATCAAGGTTTGAAGGGAGAGGAAAGGGTCCTAAAATTAAAGTGGACAAAAGAAGAAAGTTTGTCTACTAGAATATGACTCGAGCATTGATGAATAGCTTATTCAACAATCTCAAGAGGCATTGTGCCCTTTTCTGATCTTATCCTCTTCTGGGCATGTCTGACTAGTGGTTTCAGTCCCTTGCTTTCCTTCCCCGCTGTCACTTCGCCGGAAAGAAGTTCCTTCTTATTAGATAAGGGATATGCTTTTGTAATTGCAATTGGATGCTTTCTCAACTGCTGCTGATTCCAAGGCTTATTCACCATCAAGCGCGGTAAGAGCTGCTATTTACTCAACAGCGGCTAGTCTTGCAGCGGCAACTGCTTGAGCTCCTACTCTCACTGCGGTTACGAAGACAGCAAAGGGATATTGAAAAGAGGGAGCACAAGAGCTCTGAGTCATCCAACAAGGCTTACTGGAAAATACCAGCTGTAATCGAACAAGACGTCTACCTGCATATCCATGGTATCAGTTGCTAGCTTGAGTAAGGATCTTACCATGAAACCGGAGCAGGAAAAGTTTGGTGCAGGTCTCATGGTATCACTTTGGCTCGGTGAACATGTAGTGCCGCAAGTGAATTCCGACTATGTAAGGCATAGCGCTTTCCTATGTTTTTTATCTAAAAGTGCCATTCGGTTAGAAATGCTATCTTGCCCACCCTCAGTAGAGTTTCGAACTGTCTCAAGGCCCCTACGATTATCCCATCTCTAAGAATCTCAGGACTTGTGAAGAGGTTACCTGACTGACTCCAGCGCTGAACTAACGAATCTCTTCATGTTCTCGAAAGTGGAGTGAACCATCTTTTCGAGCCGGAAACGGGATTCACAATCGCGTCAGTGCGATGGTTCGTTCGAGCGAGTGGATAGGCAGCGCTCAATTACGTTATTATCGAAATTTTTTCTTTTTTTTTTTGAGTAAGTAGTCGACTTAGACTAGGATATTGGATGAAAGTAGAGTAGTGACGAGACCCGCATGCTCTTTTAATGCGTTCCTCTCCTCTTCACGACAGATGGGATTCCCTATACTAAGCTCTCCTCTAGGAGGTCAATAGGAGCCCTCTGTGAAAGCGGGGTCTAATCTAAGTAGAATAGAGAGGAAGAATCAAACTCTTATCCTTATCTTATAGGGTAGCTACGAGATCCGGTCCCCTACCTGCTGTTTCAATGAGATTCGATGGAGATGACTTCCTTTCGATAGGTGCCAAGTAGATGCATAAATAGTTGGGTTGGGGGAGAGATGAAGATGAATAGCAATAGAACTTGAAATGGATAGTCTGATGGCTAGGGACGAAATGGATAGCTTTGTTTCCGGGAATTCGAGGATACTGCCAATCTTGCGCTTCAACCGTATGCTCTTTCATGATGAGGTCGAAGCCCTGGAACGTAGAGTGCTGCACAAACTGCAGCTCAATACCTTTCTCAAAGACCGGCTCAAACGTATTACTGAAGTGTAGCCGGCCCCCCTTTTAGTAGCAAAGTTCGCTTATCGTGCTAAGGCAAATATCGCACCTTTCGGTGACCTACTTCTTCTTCCATAGCTAGACTTCCCCTTTAGTACCAGAGTCTTACTTCCTTTCGTAAACTCACCTTGATTTCATGAGTTCAGTTTTCCCGCTTTGGGAGCTAGGTGGAATAGGTTGGCCAGCTTTGTTTAATATCCTTTCCTGACTTCCTTTATCATATCAGACAACTGTTCGAGTTCCACTTTTTCTACCGGGCAGAGCTGTAAAAGTGGCTTCACCCTCTTTGCCCACCCTAAACAGATCTTCAGAGAGGCGTTAACCAGAAGAGGTAGGGCCGGGAGGATTTCTGGTATTTATATCTATCCATCCGTAAAGAGGAAGGAGGCTGCCGAGACCAACTCCTTTTCATCCTGATAGGGCATCTATTCCATTCGATCTAGAAAAAATAGCCCAAAAGAAAATAAATAAAATGACAGATAACTATCGCTGTTGGACCGGGGAAGGCAAGAGCGATTGTCTTCAAAAGAATTCCCCAACAGGAGAAGGATCGTTACTTTGAGTCCTAAAAGCACGGCAATCCTATTTTTTTGACAAAACGACTTGTCTTTTAGACGTCAATGGTTTAGGATAGGTTTCCTGCCCCGCGAGAAACTTGGCACCTCATCAATAGGATCCAAACTTGGTGTAGACGGTCTTGGGGATAGTAGGCTCTGTTCTATCGAGGCAGAAGAAAAAGAGCGAAGTTATTCTCTTAAGGTCAGAATGAAGAGAAAGGAACAGCGCCGTCGTGGCTACAACCTAGCTTGGGAATCTGTCTGAACCAGGGAAAGCAGAGTGAACAGCTTCACATCTTACTGACAAGGTGTGTGCCCAGCTAAAGGAAGATCATCTTTCTTCATTGCTAGGATCAACGGCAAAGATCCCCCTTAAATATGATTTAGGGCTCGAGCCTCGGGGTCTTGGAACTGATTGAAAAAGGGAACTTTGTTACAACTTCACCTACCACCAAAGCAATCTTTTACTATTTCTTGGTAAAAGCTAGTCTGAACTAGGAGGATTCCCAAGACATGAGCTAGCTGATGCTGGTCCGTGGCAATTTCATCCTTGGTTAGTCAAACTCGTTACTAAAGCCTTGTCTGTCTTAAGACCCCATTCCTCAACAATTGGGACAGAGCTCTCTAACTTACTCACCTTATTTCCGAGTAGTTCCTAGGAGGTCATGACCTTCACTGACCACCAACCCAATCCTACCTTAAAAAACTAGGTGTATTTCGAGGACGTGATCTAGCTTGTTTTCCTGCCAAGAGGCCTGCTTGGTTCCCGGTTTCCCGTTCTCTTTGTCTAAGGCTAAGGCGAATTCTATGGTCATTTTCTCCCTATAATGGAGCTCTAGTTACTATCATACCATCGAAATAGACAAGAGTTTTGGTATATCTTCAATCAAGTATAAATGTTTTCTATAAAGTAAAAGAAAGAAGTACCCCCTAGGAAGACTAGGGATAGGTAGAAAGGGTGGAAGTCTTTAAGGACAAGGACTGTTAGCTGACATTGTCTGGTGCGTGGAAATTTACCCGCGTAGGCGATAGCCTTGAGTGTGATCGAACTGCGTCAGTTCGTCCCTACGAGTCCATTCGACCATAGCGTGATGGTACGAACAACAACTAGATTATATATGTGAAGAGTTCCCCGCCTTATTGTGCTTATAGAGCACTTTACGTCCCCCGTTCGCCTTCAGCTCACCTGGTCCTTTACCCCTTTCAATGGAGCCCATCTGGATCTTTCCCGGCGACCCTGCTTGTGTCGACCAGCCAAGCAGATGTGATTCTGTCTCTTCCTATTATCACTGACATTAAGGTTTACTCTCTCCTTGCTCGTTTCACTCCTTTCCGTGAAGAGCACAGTAGGAAAAAAAAGTCTTTCATCAACTAGAACTCCGAGTGAAGGCAACTCACTAAGTAAAGTCTCTATCGCCCTTGGGCTAGAAAGCAGAGAAGATCTAAAAGAATTAGCTCGGGTTCCAAAAAGAATAGAATTTCGCTTACGCCCTTGGCTTATGTGATTGAAGACGGCACCTTTTTACCGAAAGCATTGATCTTGTTGAGGCAGGCAAGCCCTTAGCCCTTACTACGATACGATATGGGGCACGAGCATTGAATGATTCTAGCTTGAGGGTCGATGAACTCTCTTAAGTTAAGCCGAATGCCCTTCGCTCGTTAGAAAGAAAAGAAAGTAACCCGAAACCGCTAAAGCCCTTAGCGACTCGAGCTGAAACCATTCCAGGAAAAGTCGACAAGATAGTCACCTGGCTCAAGGGGCATTGGTTTACTCTCTTTCTAAGAGCAGAGCCAGGTAGCATCGTAACGTAATATCAAGCACGTTCGCCTTTCATTCTCTTTCGCGTGAACGTGGACAAGTTTGCTTAGCAGGTTCGGAAGTCGGAAGAACGTCAAGACCTCTCGGTGCCATATTCATACATATTAAGTAAAAAGAAAGAGATGACTGCGGTGTACCGCCTCTCAGTATGATTCAGCTTGGGACTTTCAAATGCCACTGGATGCCTGTCTTGCATAAGGACCCCATATATAATATAGCAAAGTCAGAAGCATAAGTATCTACCTCAAATGGTTTAGAGAAGTCCGGGAGAGCTAGAAGAGGTTCCTCTATCACCACTGCCTTTAGATCGTCAAAGGCCTTCTGACACTCCTCTGTCCAGGACCATGGCTTGTTCTTCTTCAACAAGTTAGTAAGAGGGGCTGCCCTTGCGGAGTAGCCCTTAATGGACGGCCTGTAGTAGTTCACCAACCCAAGAAATGATCTTAACTCGGCCACACAAGTGGGCGGCTCCCATTCCTTGATAGCTTGCACCTTCTTCTCATCCATACGTAGGGTCCCATGGGGGATAACATGCCCTAAGAAGTGCACCTCTTCCCTTACAAAGGAGCATTTCTCCTTCTTCACATACAACTCCTTCTCACGTAATGTCTTGAAGACGGCTCGTAGATGTTCAGCATGCTCCTCCAATGCAGAAACTTTCACAGATAGACTAGCAAGGTCCTTAGCACGTACCTTACTATGACCTCGTCCCTTCTTGCTTCCCTGCTGAGGAGGTTGGGATTCCATTCCCCTTCCCTACATGTTGATAGCAACTTCCTCAGTCATGCCAGACATGCTTGCCTACAAGTATCGCTCCCACGAACCAAGGCTCTGATACCACCTTGTCACGGATAGCTGCTGAAGCTTTAGGGTTCATTTAGCTTAGTGCGCTTGAATTAGCTTAGTGTGAAAGGCGAAGGTTGAGTTACGGAGCCCATTTTCTTTGAGGCGCTAGAGAAGTGAGATTTTAGAGCTAGACAAGACAACAGGGGAAAAGGAAGGTAGGTCAGATTCTCACCGAGCCCTAGTAGAAGCAGGTTGAAGCGTTGAAAAGAAAGTGATAGCCCGGATCTCCCCCACGTCCGTCTTTCAATCACCGTGAAGGAAATAAGCCACTGAAGAGCCCCTTTGGTTTTTGGGAACCATGGGACGATGAAAACGATAGGACCGATGCTCTTGCTGAATTGACTTGCCTTCTTGACTCATTTGCTGGGTTTCCGTATCCATCTTGCTTGCAGCCTTAGAGAGCCATTCATTCATTGGTTTCAAGTACTCCCCGAGTATCACGCTAAGATATTCCTTTTCTTGTTTTCGACAGAACCCCTTTTACCCGTTTGCGAAGGAAGCCCAAGAGAGCGGTAAGGGGCGCAGCCTTCTACTACCATGGACGAGGATACGCTAAGGCCACTTTGGCTGAGTCAATCGAAGCTAAAGCAACGTCCAGTTGGCCGAGCTGATGAACTTGACCCAATAGATCTATTAGAAGCAACAGAGTAATAGGTGGAAGCAGATCTAGTGCTAGTAGGTCGAGGAATTAAAATAAATGTCCAGATTCATATCTAATTTCAAAGTAATGTAGGTGCGATCGAGCGGAAAAAGCCCAAGAGCTCCCCGCGTGGGGACCACCTACACAGGCATACAGCTGCGCACCAGACGGGTTAACTAAGAGCGCGCGTACACAACATAACAAAGCTTAATCTCCGTCTCAATAGACGGGCAGTTCCATATCGAAATCGATAGCCGGGGAAGGGTACGAGAAGTGCTCATATAGAAATGCCCAGCAGCATCACGCCACCCATAGTCGAGGAAAAAGTGACTCCTAGCTCGGCTCGATGCCAAGTTGAACTCTCGTCTCTGGTAAGATGCATGGCTTTGAAAGCACTCAATCTAGGCCATGATAAAGCAGGCGAAATCTACCAACCACGTAGACCCCCCAATAAGGTAGGGCGGTAGGATTGGGGCGAAAAAATCCCATGTCCTTGTAAACCCCTAGTGAACCGATAGGTGGGAGCAGAGCAACCTTGGATCGGTAAGCTCTAGATAATGATAAACGAGAGTAGTCAGGAGTGCGGAGCTTCGGGCTCAGGGAGCACCTGGTGTTTGTTTATGAAAGATTAACCGGGCAAGCAAGTGATTTCATACCTTGAGTGTAGTGTGTGCCACCCGTCTGCCGATGGATAAGCAAACCTACCAGCAAGCAGTGGTGGCATCCCTTTATTTTATGCTGCCGAGAATTTTTTTTCGTCGCTTAGGTGAGAGTTTTTGTCCCAACAGTAGAATTAGGTTCAAGGGAAGGTCCTACTCGTCCCGTCGAAAGAGTTGGAAAGTGCTTTTTATCAATTCCTTTGTTTGGTATAGATCGTACGAATCGTGCTGTAGCTTTCCAGCTTACCTCTGCCATCTGTTCCTACTAATGGTGGATCGCTGGAGATGGTATAGCAAGGCCTTTCGTCTTCTTCGAGCGTAAGGTGGAAGCCCTGGGGAGTCGTCATCCATTCCATGGAAATGGAGGCCCGGTAGCTGTAGGTGGATGGCCCTAGCCTGTAGGAGGTGCTTTTCCTCGTAAACTATAGGAATAAAACTTAAGAGCAAGCTCGTCCCCTGGAAGAAGGTAAGGTGAAAGGCGCCCCAGCTATCAATGAAATTAGTAAGGCAAATCAGAGGACAGATCCCTGTGTACTGATTTAGATCTACGCGTCTTCCCTTCTTCTAAAGTGGCGTAAAGAGATGACTTTCCCCTGGGAGTCTTTCTTCTTCTTAAAGAAGCGAGTGTATGGAGTGATTCTTTTTCTTGACCAAGGGGAATAGTAGTTTCCTTCTTCAGGCGTTGGGAATGTTAGAGCGCCAGCCTTCAAAGCAGTTCCTCATATTCTAACTCGCAGGATTGTCATCGGCTAAGCTATAGGAAGGTGTGTCCTAGTAGGGTCTTCAGCCAGACTTAAGTAGTAGCTACCCCCTTGCTATTCGATGGTATGTCTCGCTCCACTTCAAGCCGACCCTGCCCTTTGGAGTCATTTTTGGTCTCCTAGCGGAACAGAACAAGGGCCATTTAACTACTGACTCAGTCCTCTTCTATGGTGTCAACTTGATATAGGCAAAAGGCACGATAAGTCCCCCTCTAGGGTGTTTGGTCATTTGTAGTCTTAAACGTGGATTTCTTCTGCTTATACTTTTCTTTCAGAGGTATTGTGTGAACTAGTGGACCAACTCTCTGGTTTTGAATCCATGATTTTGTATTGCTGTAGAATATTAGGGCAGGCCTTGTACTTGCTGTCGGTGTCGTCTGTCTTGGTGACTATCTTCGCTTGTAAGGGGAAGGTCTCGTCCAGTTCAATTTCTTTGTCTGTTACTGAGTCTAATGTCTCGGTAGCTGTCACCAGCAGTGGAGCTTTTCTTCCTTGTTTTGTGCGAGCTGGTTAAGGGGGATCGTCGAGAGCTAAGGCATGTAACGTTCCACTAGATCAGGAAGGCTGTCAGCCATCCGACCAACGGTCCGTACAAGCAAATCTGGATCCCTCCAAGGCGAAACAATCGACTCGAAAGTAGAATTAGCTACCAAGATTATCTTTGATAGCGAGAAGAATGACAACCACAACTTAACAAGTAGATCAGCCAAAAGCTTCGCTCTAGCGACAACGTTACTGTTGCTTCGCTACAGTAACTACGTACCTTTCGCAACTACAGAAAGCGAGTTACTACGTACAAAAAGCAAGAACTCAAGACCGTTCCTCATCTATATGAGTGACTCCGTACCTCTCCTTTACAGGTAAATCCTATTTCCCATCCCAGAGGGGAGATACAATACGCTATGGTAAATACCTATACGCTGAGGAGATAAAGATAGCTCTATCTAGTTCAGTTACTTCAGTTCAGTGACCAGCACGAGACTCTAAATCAATCTTCTTTCACCGGAGGATAGTAAGAAGAAAACCAACTAAATCGTGATTTATTAATTAATTTAATAATATTCTGATAACTGAATTACGATAGGATATAGCGTATAGAGAGGAAGTCGCAGCTAAGACAGGAAGGAGGGGAAGAATCAACGAGAAGAAGAAGTTCTGTTGAAATAGTTCTGTTCCGTAAGCCTAAGCTTTGGAATAGAATTTCTGTAAGCTTTGGTTACTATGTACCAACGGGAGAGCAGGAGCAAGAAGAGCAAAGCTTTAGGCACGAAGTTAAGTTCTCGACCGTTACGTTAGTCCGAGGCTTAGCCATTGTCTTTCTGTCGCTATGGTCTTGTCCGTCCCAGCGCTTATGCTTTAAGTGAGTCGACAGATAGGGATAGGTTTGAATTAGCTTAGTAAGAACGCTCACAGCGATGAAAAAGCTTTAGCTTGACTTTCCACTCTATTGCTATTGTATGTAATTCTTATTCTTCTTCTCGTTCCAGTCTTCCTACCGTTTGTGCCCCTGATCTGATTAGTAAAGTCGCTAAGACTTGCTATTCCCTTTGCCCTATCGGGAGAGCTTCTTCAATCCCAGGATGTGATGCTTACTAAGCGCACTACCCTCTCGCTTTTTTATTTGCTCTTGTCCGTTCCTGCTTTCTTCTTTTTAGCAATAGATGTAGATTCAACGGCAAATGGAATTAAGGAAAAACTCGCTTTGGAAGAGGTAGGGTAGGAAGACCCATGCGATGGTGAGAAACCTCGATTTTCAATAGTAAGAGATGCCTTCTCGTGAAACCCTCTCCCAGCAAGAAAAGGGAATAGTCTGTCTCAGTCCCTTGCTTCTTTCCTATGGCTCACTGAACTCAAGCTATAGGATTTCTTTAAATAGTGACATGACTTCGATCCCTTTCCGATCAAAGAGCTAGAAGTTAATTCTATCCCAATTTCCTAAGCTTATTTTGCTTTGCATCTGAGAGCAAGCCATTCTTCAGCCCTTAGTCTTGCGAAAGACAATTTCCTCACAGCTGATTCTCAAGCTGCTTATTCGAGAACAGAAAGACCTTTTTCTTTGACTCCTGTTCTACGATTACCAGTGGTCTCTGCGCTAACTGGAAAAACTTCTTTCAAAATGGGCATCTTAGTTCCTTCCCTTATGTCTAGGCTAAGCCTTAACAATCCTTTCTTGAAGAAAACCGATTCTCTAACAACTCAACCTAAGAGCTGATATGTCTCCAACCGCGGATACGAGACCTCTAATTCTAATAACGCTTTTTTCAGTTATTCCCACAGTGAATTCAATTACAAAGAGAACAGCGGCAAGAGAGATGGCAACAAGAGGATGAGAAACCTTCTCCCCTTAACCAGGTCTCAGTGAAGTTCCTTTCATTTCTATGCTGGCGAAGGTGAAGTCTGGAAGCATTCCTGCTTCTTACTCTCTAAAGGTAGTGAGTTACCTACTAGTCGTAGGCAGCAAAAGCTATTACACAAACTAGCCTTCAAGCCTGTTTTGTCTTAATGATGACATCCAGAGGGTCGAATACGAAGGCTTTTATATTTTTGAGTGTGGGGAATATGGCCACCGGATAGAGCTTTGTCCGAAGCAAAACCAGACTGATGTAGAAAACTAACCGGCGGCGAAGGAGGTTCTCCCATCGGACCAAGGATGCTACCTCCCAAGAGACGTCGCAAGAGGAATCAGCCACGTGGTCAGCCGGAACACAAGATAGCAAATACCCAAAAGGAGAAGGAAGGGCACGTGGCCAAACCCAGAAAGGCCGTATGGGTCAGGGAGCAAGAAGCGAGATGCGTGCGCACGGGTGAGAAAGAAGCCGTATTTCAGCCTAGTGGAAAGAAGACAGTCAGTGCTAGCAGGAGTACTCTCTCGGATACGGATCCTTTTTTCTAGGTTTGCTGCCCTGCGACACGTGGCAGAAGAGGACTCAAGGACACATGCCAGACCTTGCGTAACTGGATCAAGTCCATACCGGCACCCGACATCAGGATTTCTATTTTCTGGAGCAACCTTTGAGAAGAGGGAGACAAGTGGTTTCAAAGCTAGCCACGTGGCTAAACCATCAGCGTCAACTAAGAATCCTAGTAAAAGAAGACGTATAATTTAATTCCCAATCGTATCGCCCCCTAAGACGAACCAAGAAGTGGATTTCAAGCGGATCTTTTGGATTGCAACATAAGCAGCACAGGGGATCTCAATTCCTTCTCTCAGGTGAAAGTAGGTACTACAAACAAAGTCTAATTCAACATCAAAGAAGGCCGAGGACGCATTTGTTTCTATGAATTGTCACAACTCCGCTCAACAGGTTAAGCCTGCCTGTCTGGTAGTATCTCTTCGGGATGCCCAGGCGCGGCAGAAATGTCCGGAGCTATTTGGGATAAGGTCGCTTGACTCTGCGGAAAAGCAGGAAGGCAAACCTGATCACGGTCGACTAACGGTAAGTCATTCTAGCTCTGGGTGGGAAAGATGCGGGTTCAAATCCCTCTCGGGATTCAAGATCGGAGTGAGCCTTCAAAGAGCAGTTTCTTCCCTGGTGTGTGCGAGCCTCTTTACCCAAGGTAGAGAAGAAATAGAGATAGGGCCTGTGAGCAAAAAAGGAATTTCATCTGGTCGATAGCTCCTACTTCTTTACTGGCATTACGCCATGATAGGTCTTGAAGAAATCGAGAAGAAAAGATTGATTTCACCTAGCTCGGTAGGCTGTGCTATCTTTCTTTCTTGCGTCCTTTCAAGCAGCAATAGCTGTGCTTGTACAGGACTCGAGCAATCTTTTTTCTAATCGCAGCGAAATAAATTTAAAGTGGAACAAAAAAAGATATCGTTATTCCATTCTTTCTATGCTGCGCCACAGCTCCATTAGTTTTGCCGCCTCAAGAGAGATGAGATTCCATCCCCGAGGTTGCCGAAAAGAAGACTAAAGAGAATCAATCCTTGATTGCCAATGGTCCCCTAACTAAAGAAAAAAGAAAAAGAGCCTTGAATGCTAGGCAGTTGCCAGTAAGAACAAAAAGAAAAATAGGATGGAAAAGGACATCATCGACGCGCGAACGGTTAAGGCAAAGGCAAGAATAGCATATCCGAACAGCTTCCCCAAGTCGTAGGAAGACTACGGAACTAAACAAAGAGCTAAATACGTAAGCAATCCCAATTCCTGCTTTCCCCGAAAAGGCTATAGTCGCAGACCCACAATCAGCCAAGTTCATTCAGTAGACATCAATACCTTATCTTCTCGCACGGGGAAAGAGATTCCCAGCCCAGAGTGGAGAAACTCATCAAATCCATCTTGACTTTTGAATCTAGCTTACTCCTTTCCTCGATTGAGGTTTTTTTTTAGTCGCTCCTTAGCTCCTTTCGTTGAGACCTCGTTGCGCTACAGATTAAAAGAGTGGAAATTCCCTGACTGAAAAAGAGGAGATAGAAAGTTCTCAATACTTTCTCCGATACCTTCCCCGAATCTAGTTACCGAGTGAGCAAGAAAAACCTGCTCTTGGCGTGAGAAAAGGGCTCCTATCTAACAGGTCTGCTAAGCTAAGGGGAGCTCATTCCTCTTCGTTAAAGGCTGACTCCTCGACAACTGAGGAAGAAAAGAAAGCTTTCGACCTACGCTGACTCCTAAATCCGAAGACTCCTACAAAACAAAAAGGCTCCATTCCATGGCAGTTTTGGGCAGTGAGCCACTCCTTGATCAAAGACTCAGGGATAAGAATACAGGCAAGGAAAGGATGTGAAATTTTATTTTAAAGAAAGGAAGAGAGGAACTGAGAGAAGAGAAAGTCACTCTTCTTATCGTTCGTGAACCATAGGACAAATGGTTCACTTCACTCTCCGTAAGAGGTATAAGACTTATTTCCAGTTCTCTTTAGTAGAGACATTAGGGGGGAAAACATTCTCACAAAGAAAGAAGAGCACCATAGTACTTACTATAGGGCGGAGCTCCCTGCTTAAGCTGAAAACCGCTGACTTGCTTGAAGAGCAGTAACTAGCTTACTTGAAAGAGAAAGACTTGAAAGGCAGGAAGAGTGCTACCCCTCGGTCAGCCTTTCTTTGGCTAAGCTGATTCAGATCTCTTTATTAGAGTGAACTTTGATCTCCTTTACTTGATTGATAGGAAAGTGACCCTTGGCTATCTTACGAAGAGCCTAACTCTATCATAAAAGATTGACACTAAGCGAAGAATGCAGACTGGACTAAACCAAGGGCACTTCTGGAAAGGTTCCTTTGATAGAAGAGACCAGAAAGAGGAGTAGATCCAATTGGAATTTTTTTTTCGCTTGAGCAGGAAACCATAAGGAGGATGGGAAAGCTTATATGACTAGTAGATAAAGAGTAGTGAAAGGATTGAAACCAAAGATAAGGTACTATTGATCAAACTAGATCGATAGCAGCATGTCCAAAATTATCGAAAGTGACAACATTGCTAAAAAGAATTCAAAGAAGACGGTTCAAAGCAGTCAGCTCCTCCTTAGCAACTCGAGCGTCTTCTTTCCAGCTTTCGAAGTTCACCTGGCTCTGTGGCTTTTCGACTTTCTCGGCATGATCTTGCGACTTTTGGAGCCTACCTTTGAGTGCCTGAATCAATTCAACAAAAAGAGGTCAAATCCCCTAAGTAACTCGCCAAGCTCTAAGATTAGCAGTCGATTCCATAAGCATAAGAGCCGATTTGGCATAAGAAAAAGAAGAAGACATGGGATTGGGAGTCTGTAACTATGTAATCGAGGGGCGAAGCGAATCCCTTTCTTCTCTACCTAACGACCGAACTAGCTGATGGGAGGCCTTACCTGGTGAACTGCCTTCCTTACCGCTCCGTGGGGCTTTACGAGGGCTAATTTTCTCACTTCTCCTTTTAGGAAGTTCTCTCTCTCTTTCTCGACTTGCAACTTACTTTTTTTTCGTAGTAAGGTCTTAACTTAATTTAATAGGTAGTTTAGGTTTTTGCTCTACTGCGTGAGTTATTCACAGTCTTTCCTTTATGTGATTGTACTGCTCTTGCAGGTTTTTTAATGATCTTCTTTTCTGTGTTTTCTTCCTCTTGTGCTATTGTAAGTGGTGCATGCATTGGTGTCTCATTTGATGTGTAATAGGCCCCGCAGTGATCAAATCCTCCTTTAGGGCGGAATCACTTCTAATCCTGGTTCACCTATCAAATTACGCATGTATATGTAATAGTATCTATTTCTTGTCTGGTCTCAAGCTTGGAAGTGAGGCTAAGGTCAGGGTTTTCCTTGTGTATGTCCATTATGTCTAGCTCTCTCTTAGCTATAAGTCGAAGGTAAGGTACTTTACTTAGTTAGCCCATTCCTTCGAGGAGCCTAAAGCCTAATCAGTAATCCCGGGCCGAATACCTTTCATCCTAGCTAGTAGTCCAGCCATTCCCTTACCCTTAGGTGGTAAGCGGCTTTCTTCTTCTTTCCTGTGGTATCATTGCCAAGTCTTGAAATTGTTCTAGCTGTCTATCTATAGTTATAGTGTAAGTGCCCATTTCCTTTGCCTGGACTTCTTCGCAGTCAGGTTTTTTTACCTCGTGAGTCTTCCATTCCGTCTTTAGGTCAGTCTTCGATTCGGCCTGAAGGGAATGCTGGTATAAGAACCCCGCATGGCAGTTCGGAATTCCTCCGGCTGTCTTCCATTCGTTCATTTCTTTCGTAGAGCGGGGGGATAGGTCTTCCGTGTGGAGAACCATTTCCATAGCACTTAGTCGTAGAAGTTTCAATTCACCCCTCAACCATTCAACAGAAGCAATAGCAAAGAAAGCAGCAAGAGTGGAGAGAACAAGCTCTTCAAGCTCAGCTTCGGCAACTCGAGAAAGCAATTCAGTTTGTGAGGAACCTTTATATACGTCGCCATTTGACGATCTGTCTGTTCAGGCAGGCAGGTGCCAAGGAATTTAGTACGGAATCAGAGAAGGGGGACAGCAACGTCAAAGACTGAGGGAAATGAGTTCCGAGACTCATCTAAGTTCCCATCGGCCGTTTGAAGCCACGGGATGAATAGAAGCTACAAGCAACTGTCCCAATAGGCGCAAGGAGCTGAAAGGCACTGTCCCGACAGGGGCAGGAGCGAAAGGCCACTCGACAAGAGGTCTCAGAGCGACCCCTATGGTATGGCTAAGCTCCGTTCATAGCCTGGGAAAACCACTGACGATCTGTCTTTAGTAGGTCGTCTATTCGCCTTTCGGCCCCTCGGGATAGGAGTTCCTAGCCCCATTTAGCAGTAAACTGCCTGATCTTCTTTCTTCTACAAGCAGTTCCTAATAGATAGAAAAGGAAGAACCCCTATTAATGAACAGCGGGTCCCACTATGAATCAGAGAAGCACTGAACTCGCACAAAGAACAAACAAAGAAAAAGTGCTTGCTGCGGGTGAGGATGAGGACTTTTCATTCTCAAGGAAATTAAAAAAAGGAGTGAACCTTAGCTAGGTTGGCTCCTAGGCTAAAGCAACTGTACAACAGGCGATGTTATCAGCGATGCCTCGCAGCGGTGACCAACAAAGCATTATTGAAATAAGACAACAATCGTCAGGTGGAGTAGCCCTATAGTTAGTAGACCTCCCCTCAGCCTCTCAACTCATACAGAGGGAGGGGAAAGAGACTGATGCTACTACCAATACCAGGTACCGGGTGAATCATACATATCTAGCTGGAACCCTTATCCTCATTTCAAGTCGAATCCGAGGCTTGGCACCTTTAGTTATCGAGATATCCACTTGGTGATTGAATTCTAATTTGTTGTTTTCAACTAGAAATGGAACTACTAATACATCTGCTCTCAAAGTCTCACAGGGAGTCATTCAGATTGGCCAATCTTCCTTACTCAAATGGCACTGGAACTTCAGCTGCCAAAGATAGGAATTAAACAAATGCTCAACACATGCCTCCTATTGGAGAAGCTTCTTTCATTCATTTCCCTTACCAGCCGGGACATCTGCTCCTAAAATGGTAACTTCACTCTGCCCCTCAAGCTCCGTTTGGTTCATCATGTGGACAATTCCTCCACAATAAATCTTCTTGTCTGGAAATGCATGGAGGGGTTATTTCCCTCGTCGCTTACCCGCATTTCTCTTGGTATACCCACCTGTGTGCCTCCTAATTCCGTGAAGTCCTTGGAGCATGTGCGATTTATTCAGGATCCTTGTCAAGAAAGAAGTCAGTCCCTTCTTCTTTCTTTTATGTTAAAAGGGGTATCGATGGCATTTTTTGCCGAAATAATTGCCTGCTCCTGCTGCTGAGCAGGAGTGTATACTTGTCCGTGTGGAGGATTTAGGATTTTAGTTAATTCTCTTATCAGTTTTGTCAGTGATAATACGGGTTCACGTCTTTCCATAAAAATGATTTTGCCTGTTGTTCCGCTTTCCTTCGTTAGGAAAGACTTGTTTGTTGTAAATCGCTGGTTGGGTTTACCAACCAAGAAAGGCAAGGGGAGCCCCGCAACAAATAGATGGGGGTAGGGGATCTTTATCATTCAGCGCAGTTGTCGCCTATTTAGATAAAGGCCAAAGCGCTGTTCACGTTACAGCTACTGTGTTGACTGTAACTACTTTTTTATTTACGATATTTTCATTTAGCTTAAGAACCATTTTCTGCCCGGGGGAATAACAACGAAGAAAGAAAGCAAGAGAAGAGCAGCCATCGAGGCGGCAAAATCCGCTCACAGACCGTCTACCTTAACTCACTCCCTGACTGGACAGACTGAATTGAACTAGAGCTTCTTGTCCTTTGAGAAGGGATCTCTCTCTGTAAAGAAAGAAGTCCTTGACTCAGAAGCACGAATCTAAAGATTCCCTCTCAAAGCAGCTATCTGAAATGCATAGAAAGCAGTTGGATGCCTAGCTAAGTTGAGTGCTTTCGCACGTGCTCAGACTCGCTGGCAGAAGACAGTCCAACTTCCTGCCGGCTATGCTATCAGTCAAAGAGACCCGAAACTGGATCGCTGGTAACCCTATCTTCTATATTATATATATAATTAAAAAAAAAAGATTCCTGCTTTGAAATGGTCTCACTGGCCTGGCTTGCGTCAAGCTAACTTGACAAAGATCTGAACTGATCGATGAATTTCCCCTAGCTTGTTGTAAGGGGCCCTCCTTGGATTGGAAAGAGCTGGGAAGCTCCTAGACTATGGGGAAGGAGTTTACAAGCTGCTTTGATAGAACCAGGACAGGCTACTTACTTTCGCCTTGCAACTCGGCTCTGAGCCCGATGCCAGCCTTTTGCTGCTCTTCTGTCTTGCCTTGTCCTTCCGAGATAGGAGTTGAGAGCTTCAGGCAGCACCACAGCCCTAGGAGCACTAGAATAGGTAGCACAGGTCACAGCAAGACTTCAATCTCTCGATCCAGCAATGAGGAAAGAAAGGTCTTTGTCCCGGAAGAAAAGAAGTTGCTTCTTTTCTTACACGGATTGCTAATATGCTTGATGAAAGAAAAGAAGTTTCTTTGCCCTTATTAATTAAATTAGTTTAAGGGTTTAAAGGCGCTACCTAACGCTAGTGGAAATTTCGTTCCAGGGATCTGTTTCATGCATGCTTATTTTATTAAATTGATTCCCATAAAAAGCTGTTTTGTTGCTGACAACATTGCCGTAGTAAAAATCTTTGGTGTTGAGAGCCGTTGTATTGTCAACTACCGTTGACCCTTCGCTGACTTGAGATCTCGGCTCCCTTCCTATCCCATCACAGAGGCGCTTTCTACCTTGCTACGGCTGGATGGAAAGCTCCTATTAAGCTTAAGCTATTTGAATTCTGCCTCCTTTCTTCATTTTCCTGTCAATGAGTGAACCTACTATAGCTATAGATATAGCCCCTTTCCTTCGACTAATAAGAAGAATAAGAGGACTGTGCTCGTAGTGAGAAGCTTGATAGCGAGACTTGAAGGCTTAGAGCCCCTCTTCCATCAATAGGGATCACTCACGGACATAGAAATTCCTAACTCATGGGACAGGGCCAGTTAGACCAGCATCCACTGAGGGAAGAAAGTCATTCCTTGATGTGAGGCAGGCTTCATTTCGGCGAGCTCTTATACTCAAGGCTTTAAACTCTTCTCTAGTGCCTATGAGATATAGCTCTATTGGTTACCCCAGAAATCTTATCTTAAAAAAGTGGTTCCCATCAATTTGTGTAGTGTAAGCCTACCCGTTAGTTATGGGTGACCCTTTCACTTTGGCTTTTCTTTTAGCTGATAGGGTGAATCCATCACAACAATAGCTTTCGCTGGAAGAGTTAAATGTACGTACTATTTATTTTATTGATCCCCCTTGTAAGCCCCCAAAAGAGGCTTATAATCTAAGGCCAGTGAGGAATTAGGCGCTAGGCTATTTATGACCTTCGAAGCCTAACCGGGTCTTCGATCAGGGCCCTTCTTCAATCTGTGGTTTCGACAAATCGACTAATTTCTAGTTTTTGCCTCCCTATGGCAATCAGTGGATTCGCCGACAAGCGAGTTCGGATGCACCAGGGATGGCCCATTGGCATCCTTCCTTTCAGACAGGATCTGATCCAAAAAGTTTGCTGATAACCTAGAGCGTAGAGCAAGTTCCCCAACCCATTGAGGATCTACCACACGACCCGAAACATAGCTCATTGAATGCTTCCACCCAGCTGAGCGCTGTTCTACGATTTTAATTGTTCTTTTTGTTTGTGACCTAGTTGCTGATTGTCTCTTCTCCCTAAAGGAGAATGCCCTCAATCTCGTCGGGAAAAAGAGAATAGCAAGATGGCAGGTGCTGCTCTCTGAATCTGAATCTGAAGCTGAAAACGATCTTGTGTATGTCACAAGGAAGGTGGTCAAGGGAAGTCGCTGACTACCTCGCCACTTGGTAGTTGAGTCCTTTTGTGCCCTCGCTACTTATTATTTTATTAGTAGTCGGGTCCTTTCACCTCGATAGAGAACTTAACGATCCCGGGACTCATAGCTTCGATAGCTGCTAGCCGCCCTTCAGGTCAGAGTTACGACTACGATAGCTGCTCTCATGACCGAGAGGATTGGATACGTACGAGAGAACCTTGCGCCTCAAGGCCAGTCGCTTTCTGGTAGAGATGTGGAACTTTTTCTTTTCTTGTTTTCTTTAAAAATTCATTATTATAATCGGTCACTACTTCGTATGCTCTCTTTCCTACTGACTCGCAGTATCCCTGGGTTTCTTCGTCCTACCTTTGGATAAGACCTTCCTTAATCCCGACGCTGTCCGCCCTGAGCGCAACGCTCTTGATTCCGCTCTATTTATTACATTACATCCTAGCTCGGATTAAGAACCTTACCTCCTCTCGTAGGGTTACTCCGCCCTTGGCTGCCGATTTCGTTTGTGTTCCATGTATGGCGCCCTCCGTTCGTCGACTGGCAATCTGTTACCACTCCTTGACCTGATCCCAAGTAGCACAAGACGGCCCTAATTTGAGGAAGCGGTTTAGGGGGATCCCCGAAGTGATCTACCGGCCTAGCTATCCGGTCATCTATTAGCCTTATCCCAATTCTTGTTCATGGCACCATGCTTAGCAAACCGAATTGGTAATCTGGCTAAACGCTTCTGGTATGTACGTATCAGTACATCCTCCATCTCCTTGGTTGGTCGAATCCATCCCCTTCTGGAGACTTGGAGAAGCCTCTTGTACAGAAGGATGAACTACGTCCCAGGTGTCACTCTGTCTGGACACTCTCACGGCTCAGTGGCAAGCCGACTGACTCTTAAACCTTTCTTTTCCCGGACGAGACCATCTCAGACAGGCATTCTTATGTTATGTAAGCTCTTTCGACAAATCATAAAAAGAAGAATTAGCAGCTGCGGCTAAAGCCTCATCTCTACCTGTGGAAGAGTCACCATTTCCAAAAGTCAACCCCTAAAAAGAAAGAAAGGAAAGGTAGTTACAGGACGATCCTTCGACGCGAGAAGAACACTAATATCGGGGGAGCTAAAAAAAAGATGGAAAAGAGAGAATGGTGGTCACGCATGCGAGAAAGACTCAAAATGAAAGCAAGCAACTAATAGACTTCGCGAACTCCTGAAAGTACTCTATCTCGCACGCATAACTACTGACGGAAACAATACATACTAGCCATACGAGTTCGGTTCACCTGCACTGACAGCCGCTTAGCAACTAAGCCCTAATAGACACAAATGAACCAATACTAAGTTTGCTAATGTCGTCTAACTTCCATCTCTTCTGTCTTAGATAGGGTTCTACTCAAGAGAGGTCCGTTGCACAAGTGCCGCGCGGGCAAGTTAGCTAGGCAAGCTATAAGTGACACCAGGTATCAGAGCGAGGTTGTGCTTGGAGCCATGGCATCCTCCAAGGTTACTGGCCCAAGGCCGTCTGACGATCAACCAAAGAAAGAGGTCCAAGTCAGCGGAAATTGGAGACAGGCGTGGGAGACTTGAAGCTCAATGTGACGGATGGAGAGGAATATCTTAAGGAGCTTGAATCCAACCAAGAAGGACTTGAGAGTGCCTTCGACGATTGCCTTGGAGGAGGTCAAGGCAGGGATGGCTCGTGTGGAGACATCACTCAAGGAAGAAGTAGAGGGGCTCAAAGCAACTAAGGAGAAGCTGAGAATCAAGGTTTCAATCCTTGCCTTGAGAGGGCTGTGGCCAACGGAGTGTCATGCACTCTCCCAACTCCAAGAGTAAGGATCCCCGAACGCAAGCCATAGAATGTAGTGAGGGATGCTAAAGCTTTGGAGAACTTTCTTTGGCGGATGGAGCAAGACTTCAAGGCTTCCAAGATGGAGGATGAGGAAGAAAAGGTCAAGACGGCAATCTCATACTTCATCGATGATGCTACGCTTTGGTGGCGCCGGAGGTATGCTGACCTTGAGAAGGGACTCTGCAGAATCAAGACATGGGAAGAGTTGAAGATTGGACAGGGTCGTGAAATCACTTTCTATACAATGATCCGTGATTTCTTTTGTTATGTTTGTTCTCAGTTAGAGCCAGTTGAGGTCGGTGCAACGCCTATAATGAATAGGAAATTTGCCATTGACTGAACATCTTCCTTGCCACTTCATAAGGGAATACCGGACTCAGTAAATTCTTTAGTTGACATCGAGACCAAGTCCCATTGAATCTCTTGGAGGAAGATCAGTAGGCGAGGAGTGAGGCGATTTGTTGCCCATTCCATTACTTTCACGTAAATGACTTATGAGTAAATACCCCGAACTCCACTCTTTTGAATAAGCAATCTTCTTTCGACTGGGCCTAAGATCGGGAGCAATTTAGCTTTGGCATTGGATCGCCGCTTTCTTCTGTTCTAGAGATGGAGATCCGGCTCCTCCGAGTGATCTGTCTAGATTTCGGAATAGAAATGGGCAAGGATGATCAGCCAAGCCAAGGGGCGAAGCGGTCCAATTGTTTTACTGTTACGCATAGTCACTCTCCTGTTAGGAATCGATCTAGCTGCTTATCCTATAGATAGTGTCGGCAATCACCTCCGCTATTTCAGCTGTTGTCGGCATAACTGCTTCGGTAGTATACTAACCTAAACAGAGAATTCGTACCATGATTAGCAGACCCTTCTCAACTCTAGCGATTTCAAGCGGACCAGTCTCCACCTTGCAAAGCGTTAGCGCTAGCCAGGTCAATAGTTCAAGTATCAATGAAAGTCTCTATTTCACTTTCAAAAAGCAGTCTACACAAAATAAATTCCCTCTTCGATGCTAAGAATAGGGTCTTGTCTCTTTCTAGTAAATAGAATCATTCCTATCATGACTGTAAAGCAATGGAATGAGCGATCTCAGATGTCATTCTTGCATCATGATGCCGAGAACCGTCTGCTCTCTCTTTTCCGCAAACTTTGTAGATGGAAAGAAGAAAGAGTAAGCAGAGATGGTACCACTAGGAGACAAGATCAAATAAAGGAACTTCACTCAAAGCTGGGGAAGTAATGAAGGGTAAATAGCGTAGATAAGAAAGGGCGTCGTTAGCAGGCTAGACAGATATTGAATGAAGAAAGAGAGGAGAACAAGTCACTTATTTTCTTTCACTAGTCTCAGGTTTACATCAGAGGATTGAGGGAACGAATAAACTGTGAAATCACTGGTTGGTTGTTGACCAACCTTTCCTTCAATGATAGAGGCAAGAACACTTTCCGGCCAGGCCTTACTATAACCAACCTCACAGATCCCACTCCATCTTTTACACCGATGTATCGTACTCTCTCGACCAGGTCATCAAAAGAAAATACTGCGAAATCTTTTCGAAGTGAGAGAAGGAGGGAAGGCGCGCTACAACTAACATAACAGCCAGCTGAAAAACGCTAGCTAGCTAGGCTAGCGCGCAATGGCTTTCTCTTATAGGGGCTCGCTTCTTCAAGCTCCGCCCAACCTATACAAGGTGCTGCTCGCTTTCTCTCAGCCACCAGTGGCTTATGTAGTGGTCGGCATTCCTACGTGCTCCTCTTTGCCCCCTACTTAAGAATCCAAAGGTGACCTTTGGCTGTTGTCTTGACGCTTTGGTTACGAAAGTAGCCGGGGTCTAGGTTTATGGATGGATTTAGTCAGCGAAAGTCCCTCAAACTCAATCAATATCAACAACATGTCGTGACCGGTTAGGCTTGGTTGATTTTGTCAGAAAAGAAAGTAGGTTTCGGGGGTGGGTTCATTGATTAGTACACCTCCGGTGCTGATAAGGTCGGGACCGTGGTCGTCCGTCTCCGGTTTGCCGGCCGATAAGATCTCTGAGATTGACCAGCCAGCTGGGTTGGTTTGGCTATTCCTTTCTATTGAAAAGAAGGAGTCAGCTGTCTGCGCGAGTCACCTTCTTCTAGGCTCCGCTGGACGACACGGCATTCTCGTTTAAATATAGGCCGGCCGCACTTGTGATGGTTCCCAAAGATCCAATATATATGACCACTTAGGTCTACGTTGCCACGATATTGTTCTATGGAAGCGGGCGGGCTGTTAGAAGTTCGGCCCGGTTTTGGTGTCGTAGGGGAGGGATTGACCTTTTTAACGCATATTCAGTCGTACCGGCATGGCCCCACTGATTTGTTTTCGATCGGAGCATCAAGCAGCGCAACCCGGTTCTACTTGACTAAGCCCCGTGCTCGTCCAAGGAGGGAGTTTGCTTTACCCAACTCCCTTTTTGATAACAAGGCAGAAACCCCCGACCCGACATTCATTAGTTTCGAATGAAGAATGAAGAGTGCCCTGCCCCAGCAAGCACCTACTCCTATCAAAATGAAAAGCGTGACTTTACTAAACAAGCAAGAAAAGCTCTTTACTAATAACATAGAAAGGGCTTTTCTCGCTTGTTGCTTTCTTCGCATGCTTGAGCGCATTAATAGAGAATACATATAGATAGAATCTAAAATTTACTTGATCAATAAGGTAGGTTTCTTACTTAGTGCTTGTGCTAAGGAGCGCTAACGAGCAAGAAAACGGATGCGCTAAGGTTTGAGCTCGACCCGCGTTCGAGCCCCTATCAGAGAAAGCCTTGGTAAAGTAAAGCGCTAACGCGCGAACTTTCTTTTAAGTTAAGGCGCGCATCCTCTTGCTGGGAGAGGGGCTAATGCCACTCGCCCTAATGAATAAACAGGAGAGGGGTGAAGCTTGTTAGAGTAAGGAGTTTAGGCTTTCGCGCAGCTCAATCCCTTGCTTTGTTCTATAGTAAGGGGCCTTTTCAATAAGGCTCGCGTAGGGGCGCTCACGTTTTTTGGCTTACCTAAAATCTTCGATTTTTAAGTTGGTAAAGACCCACCCCTTGTTTCAGTCAGAATGAGTCCCCGGGACCCCGGGACATTGGCTTCCGCCAACAGTGGACTATTAAGGATCGCATCCCGCGCATATTCTACATTATAGCCTGCAACTGATTCAGCTTCCGCTTCTGGGAGATCAAACGGAGCTCGATTAGTTTCTGCTAGACGAGAAATGAAGAACATAACCAATACAGGGAACAAGGGAATACCGGACCATATCTGCTTTTGCGCCATGACAATCTCACTCGAATTACGGGGACCTACACATATTAGTACAGTATACCGGGGTCCCCGGCCAGAACCACACGTGCAAGTTTCCCTGCATGTGGCTCGTCCGCGCTTTCCGAGGCCTGTGACTCAGCATGGGAGAAGGGGGCACTTTCGTGTTTAGAGCATTGTCCGAGTGAATAGGCAGCGCCTACCAAGCAAAGCTTTCTTGAAGAGGCTGGGCTGGTTCCTTTTCGGCGCCCGCATTTGATTTAGATGTTGGGGCAAGGCAAGCCCCAGGAAAGTATAGGTTGGCTCCCAGCTCCATCTCGGCCGGCATCCTGCTCTCGAGGGGGTGGGGTCCTGGAGCGAACTACTCATTGCTGTCTTGCCCCAACCCAAGGCCGTTAAGGTTGGTGAGGAGCATTGTTTTGAGGGAGGGAAAGCGTGGTTGACAAGCCACTTCGAGGAAGCGACTGGAGTGCTTTCATCAAATGATGCATATGGGCTGAGCCATTCCCATCCCAAGTGGTGGCCCGATTCGGCCTGGCCTGGTCGGGAAGAGATTCACATAGATAGAGACTTTTGCTATCCGGGAATATCTTTCTATGTTAGCTAGCGTGGGCGGGCTTTCCTATGATAGTCCCGCTGCGGCCTCTGACCGTCCGTCACGTCTCATCTTGATTTGGCTATACTTGTATGTAGCCAGCCATGTTAGCTTCACATGAGATAGCCCTTTTTTTTTTTAAATAAAGGCACTCATCAGTCAGCTCGGCCCCTTTCCTATTCAGCTTTGCCGCCTATTAAGAGAATAGGTCCCGTTCAAGCGGCCCGCCTTTATTCATCTATACCAGCTGCCACGCACGACCCAATCAATAGGAACGATTTCAGCGCCCCTCTCTAGATAAGAAGCAGAACGCGCCATCACCTACAGCCCTTTCCTCTGCCGGGGACTTCCACGAAATGAAAACGGGCGGCATCGTCGTATGCTCGACATTGGTTGCCCTGGTTTATATCCCGGAGTACTCCTATGGCCGATCTGTCACCCAACCTACTAAAAAATCTAAAGGCTTGACCCCGTCCCGTTTGGAGAATTACCCTTATGGCATGGCTTAGTCAGTTATTCTCGCAGTTCAGATAAGATTCGGACCGCCACTTCTCTGAAAGCATGGTTCTTGCCTTCCTCTTTCCTCCCTCCTTGGAGCTCGTCCATTCGTTAGGTGATCCCTTGCTCTCACGTTCGAGTGTTTGCTCGTCGTTTAGGCCGGTGAGTGAGATTTCTGCTCCT